TGCTATTAGAACCTTCTACTTTATCATAATCGGCTCTTTATAATTAATTAAATATTAAAAAATTATATTATTAAAAATTAATATAATAAAAATTAAATATTATTTAATAACATAATTATATTTTTATAATTAAATACTAATCTCAACTAAACACCTAAAACTGAAAATTTATTTTACACTGAAAATTTATTTTACACTGAAAATTTATTAATTTTTATTTTATTTTACTTTATTAAAATAATAGACGGAATAGAGGTGAGTCGAACACCCAAGGGTTGCCCCGAACAATTAGCAATCGTCTTAACTTTCCAAATGATAACTATTCCACGTTATATATTAAAAAAATAATAAATTTAAGGAATAGAGTAAAATTTATAAACTAAAAATTAAAGATAAAATTTTTATAAAAATAAAACTAGTCTTTATCAGAATCGAACTGACACTAACTACGTGAAGGGTAGCTGTACGACCATTATACTAAAAGACCTAATCTATTTTATTTATTAATTAATGTTAAACCTCTTTTAAAAATAAAAATTAATATAATTAAGCAAATAAAAATTAATATAATTAAGCAAATAAAAATTAATTGTATTAAGCAAATAAAAATTGATATAATTAAGCAAATAAAAATTAATTGTATAATTAATATTAATACAAATTAAAATACATTAAATATAATGAAAATTAATTAATTAATTATATATAAATATATTTTTATATACTGATATTATTATATATTATTTTAATCATATTTTTCTAATTTATTTTATATTTTTTATTTATTATTATTTTGTTTGCTTATTATTAATTATTTAATTATTTAATTAATTATTTAGCGAACTCAGGAATTGAACCTAATCTAACAGATCATGAGACTGTTGTGCTACCTTTACACTATTTCGCTTAAAATTATAAATTATATAAAATATTATAAAAAATAAAGGGTATTATTAAACATAAATATCAAAATAAATAATATTTTTTTATAAGTTATAATATTATTATAAATATGTACACTATCGTTGAAACAATGATTACGAATAAAGAGACTCGAACTCTTAAGGAATTACTTCCACTCCTGCTTAAGAGGAGATTGTTTACCAAATTTCAACATATTCGCTATTTTTGTTACATAAAAAGATAATTTATTTTTTATTATTTTTATTCATTTGTTAATTAAATTATGATAATTAATTATATAATATATATATAATATATTTCACATAGAATTCCATTCTTTTAAAAGTATTATTACTTTCTTTAAATAATTAAATATTTTTAAGCAAGTATAACAATAACAAAATATATTAAGATTAGGTATCAAGAGGAATTGAACCTCTGAAAAAAGTATTAACAGTACCCCGCATTAACCACTCTGCCATGATACCTTAATTTATTTAAATATTTTTATCTAATTAAATTTTTATTATATTAAATTATTATTAAATATGGTAGGCGCGACTCGAACACGCTAACTCTCCCACCCAAAGGGAGCGATGGAACCAGTTTATCATCTACCATGTTTTTTTATTAAATTATTTCCTTTACTATTCTTTTATTTAAATATTTAATATTAGTAATATAGAAAATTTATATAATATGGACTGATATTTAATAAAAATATAATTAAGTTATTTATTGTTGTATCAGAATCTGATAGTAATCTTTAGTAATAAGAGTAATAACTCATTCTAGAAAAAGGAGAAGAATAAAAATTACTTAATAATTCAATTTCAGCTAAATAAAATAAAATAAAATAAAATAAAATAATATAAAATAAAATAAAATAAAATAAAATAAAATAAAAATCATGATTAGTTAAATTAAAAAAACCTGTATTGTATTAATATAACAGAATAATATAGAATACTACCAATTTATTTAAATATTTTCTACCATTCATTAGTTTTAATTACTTATTAAAATTTAATTAATATTATTATTATTCTTTAATAATATAATTAAAAATAAATAATATCAGTATAAACTATTATAAATAATACCAATAAAAAATAATATAAAATTATAAGTATAAAAAAATATATAATAATATTAGTGATTATTATTTAAAAATTTATTAATAGAAATAATAATTAAAATATTTGTTTTATTTGATTAATAATATTAATTAAAAAATAAATTATCAATAAAATATTTAAACTTAATAAAGTTTTATTTAAATAAAAAAATTATATAATAATTTATAAATATTAAAATTATAAAATAATAAAGTGTAGGGGGATTAAAAAAAAATATTATTAATTATATAATAAAGTAGAAACAGAGACATGAATTGAATCTAATATAACATTAGGGAATATACCTAATAAAATTGTAGGTATAAGTAAAGAAATAAGTATAACAAATTCTCTTCTAGATATATCCAATAATGATACAGAATTCATATTAGGAGAATATACTCCATAAGATATTCTATTATATAAGAAAATAGAATAACATGCAGATAAAACAATACCTGTTGCACCTAAAGCTGAGATTATAGGATTAATTTCCCATATTCCAATTAAAGATAATTGTTCACCTAAGAAATTTAAACTTAATGGTATACCAGTATTACATAATGTAAATATAAAGAATATTATAGTAAATATAGGCATATAAGAAGCTAAACCTTTAATATATTTAATAACTCTAGTCCCAGTTCTATCATAGATAACTCCACCCACACATATAAATAAAGCAGGAGAAACAAATCCATGAGCTAAAGCTAATAAAATTGCACCTTCAATACCTTGGATAGTATTAGAGAATAAACCTAAAATAACTATACTCATATGAGCTATACTAGAATAAGCAATAAGAGTTTTAGTATCTTGTTGAACAATAGTAGCCAAAGAAGCAAAAATTAAAGTAACAATAGCAATAGTTTGAACTAAAGGACCAAAATAATTAGAAGCATCAGGTAAAAAATTAATTAAAACTCTAATATAGCCATAAGTAGCAAATTTTAAAATTGTTGCTGCTAAAATAATAGAACCAGCTAATGGACTATCAGCATGAGCTCTATAAAGCCAACCAGTAAAAGGCCATAAAGGAGTTTTAATAGCAAAAGCTAAAAAGAAAGATAACCATAAAATTTTTTGACTATCTAAACTAATCTCAAATAAAGAAATAAATTGAAAATCAGTTGAACCTGTATAACTATAAATTTGCAGAATAGCTAAAAGCATAAATAAAGAACCAAATAATGTATATAAAAAGAATAAATTAGCTGATCTATATCTAAATTCACCTGAACCATAAACAATAATAACAATAAATAAGATAGGTAACACACTTTCAAAGAAAATATAAAAAAGTAATAAATCTAAAACTAAAAATAAAGCTAATTGTAATGTTTCTAAAATTAAGAAAGAAATTAAGAAATATTTTAAATTTTTAGTAATATTATTATAATTAGATATAATAGCTATAGGTGTTATAAAAGTTGTTAATAAAACAAAAAATAAAGATATACCATCTACACCTAAATTAAAATGACAAAAACTTAAATGATCAAATTCATAAACAAATTGATATTGAGTAGTATTTGAATCAAATTCAAGCCATAAAAATATAGAAATAAATAAATTTAATAAAGATGTTGAAATAGCTATAATTTTCATTTTTAATTGACTTTTTAATGAATCTTCTTGAATTGGTATAATTAATAAGGAACCTATTATAGGTATAAGCAATAGTAATGTTATCATTTTTTTAATTGAATATATTTTAATTTTATTTATCACAACCTTAAGTTTAAATTTTCTTTAATTAAATGCTAATTACATTAATTAAATATTGTATTATAAATAATATTTATTATTTATTTAATATTAGAGATTTTATATTAGAATAATAATATAAAAAAAAAATATAAGCTTAATTATATTCTTTAATTTGTTACTAATTGATTAATTATAATCTCTAATTTATTTAGAAAGGATTAAATATATTATCTAATTTATTGAAATGGAAAATTATAAATAATAGTAAATATTTTTAAAAATTAAATATTATTATAAATTGAATATTTTTAAAATACTAAAGTTATAATAATTTAATAAATTTAATAAAGTTTATAGGGGGATATTAAAATAAAATAAATAGAAAATAAAATATATATAAAATATAACTAGTATATATTATAATATATTAATAGATTGATTAATTTGCCATATATTTATACTTTATAAAGTTTTATTTAAATTAGGTAATAAAACAAAGAATAAAGCTGCAATATAAATAATAATTAATCTAATTTCAGATAATAATGAAGTATCTATTAATATTGGTGCAAATACTAAGAATACTAATGATAATAATCCTAAAGTAATATATAATGAATAAGTTGTTATAACTCCAGTATCTAATTTAGCTATATTTATAGCAGTATTACTTAAAGCTGAAGCTAAACCATATGGTCCTAATAATTCAATTACTCCTCTATCTAAAACTTTAGATATTGTATAACCAGTTTTTAAACTAGCAGCAATAAAATAATGGTTATAAATTACATCAAAGAAATATTTTCCATTTAAAAATGTATAGATATTTCGTCCTAATGAAGAATCAGTAAGATTAATTACAAATTCAGGATTTACATGATATAAATAAATAGCTAATGAAGCACCAAATAAAGATAAAATAGAAGGTAATAATTTTATTAATAAAGGTAAACTAAATTCTGCTTCAATTATAGAAATATTATTAGGATTTATAAAAATAGAATTACCAAAGAAGTCACTTCCTACTCCAACAAATAAATCTGAAAATACAAAACCAAAGAATATACTAAATAAAGCTAATACAAATAAAGGTATAATAACAGCTAAATTTGATTCATGAGAATTTAAATAAACATTTTTTATACCATTAGGAACAGTTAAGAATACTAAACTTATTAATCTAAATGAATAAAAAGCAGTTAAACCTGCTGTTAAACTTCCTAAGATATAAGCATATATACCTGTAAAACTATATTGACCATAAGCTAATTCAATTATTAAATCTTTACTATAGAATCCAGATAACCATGGAGTTGCTAATAATGATAAAGAACCCACTAACATAGCAGTATAAGTAAATGGTAAAAATTTAATTAATCCACCCATTTTTCTTACATCTTGCTCATCAGCAAAACTATGAATTACTGCACCGGCACCTAAGAATAATAATGCTTTAAAGACACTTTAAATTTTGATCTTTATCTACCTAAAAAAGCATGAACGAAGGTTTAGTAATGAACCTTAAGGTATTGTATGAAATATATTAACTATTCTAAAATTAATTAATATTAAATCATTTTTAAGAAGATAAATTATATTTGTGATTAATAACATTTACATTATATTTTGTCAAATCAATAGTTTTGTAAATTAAATCAAAGGACTTAGGCATAAGAGAAAGAAATTGAGGTTTACTTAATAAAACAAATTTTCCTTTAATTACTTCCACACTATCAATCCAATTATTTCTAGATAAAGTACCTAACTGAATATTTTTATTAAATGAATCGGATAAAAATCGAGCACATTCTCTCTTACTATAAAACACATTATCAACCTAAATTTCAATATCTACTACAATAATTGGATATTTAGCATTAATAGCATAATGAGGATTTTTAGCTAAAAAAAACTCTCCTAATTCAGATGAATATTTCAATTCTTTATTTATATAAGTTGCCATATTATCTGATTTACTTTTTATAGTTTTAGAATCTAAATTAGCTGAAATATTAGGATTAATAGATTTAAAAATAGATGGGGAAGTAAATTTTTTAATGAAAATAGTTTCTTTATCTAGATTAAAAATATAAACATATCCTAAATCTAGAGAATATAATGAAATATTTTTTAATTCTAAGTTTTCTCTAATGAGTTTTTTACTTCTATAATGATCTTTAGGATTACCTTTAGATATTTCCCCTAATTTTAAAATATTAACATTAAATGCTAAAGCTTTAGCATAAACAAAACTTTCTCGACCTAAATGATATTTAAGTCCTGCTAAACTAATTTCCAATATGGTAGCTAATCCATTCATAGATGTAGAAGAAGCAACAATTATATTATTTTCATCAATTGCTCTATAAATATTATATTTATTTGTTACCTCATCTTGTCCGTAAACTGAACTTATTAAGAGTAAATCAGGATTCCATTTTGTAAAACTAAAAAGGATATTATATGTTCTTTTTTTATTACCATTTAACTCAGGTTTGTAATATAAAATATAACATTGCTCTAAAACACGAGTCATAAATTGTGTAAGAGCAATAAATATTTGTATTTCACCTTTAGTAAACACATAATTAGGATAAAGAGAAATAAATAATTTATAAAAATTAGGTGTTATAATAAGTGGACTCCAAGTTAATTCGTTTAAACCTCCATTATTTTTTGTAAAACTATGAAGTTTTTGCATAATTCTATGCCCATTAATTGAACTCATATGATCTCTTAGTCTTCGTTGAAAATTAATTACGGATCCTATAGCAAATTTACCCGAACTGTGTTTAAATATATAAAGACCTGAGTCACTTAATTGAAAATTAGATAATTTGGATTCTATTTTTTTTAGGTTTAAAGGTAAACTATATTTAAATTTTGGTTCTAAATTTATTTCATTATGGGTAACTACTGATATAGGTAACTTATAATTAGCTTGAATAAATTCATAAATTTTCGATTCTTTATCTAAAGAATTTAACATAGTTATTAAAGTATTTTTCGCTAATTTTCCTTGATTTGTAAGCACTATTTCAGGAATTATACTATCACTTATTTTTAAAATGTTCATAAAATGATGTAATACTACTGATCCTAGACTATTTTCATGATTTAAATCTTCTCTATAGTCATTTTTAAATGAATGCATTTGTCTATTAAAACAAATATAATTTTTTAACTTACTAACATTAGGTCTATAAAAATGTATTCTTTGTAAGAAACTAATAATCAAAATTTTAGTGGACTATATCATATCCTAAAATAAAACAAATTTGAAATTATTTTTGGTTTTCACGTGTAGTCTCTGAGGAAACTAATCTATTAATTTAACTAATATGTAGTTTCCTGCTGGTTGTTCCTTTTGGAAATCCTTTATCTTTACAGAAGTAGGAGACGCACAGACTAAAATTTTTACTATTACTTCTTTACAAATAGTATTCAAGTCTTTAGGAGTTTCCAGCAAATAGTATAATTTTCTAAACGAGATTACTCTCATAAGGCTCTCTAATAAAGAAAGCATGATTTACAACATGCATTAATGCTACATTATGTTGTGATAATCCTACAGCCATTACCATATAACCCAATTGACTAATAGTACTAAAAGCAATAATTCTTTTTAAATCATTTTGTACTAAACCACAAGTTGCAGCAAAAAATGCTGTAGTTGCACCAACTAAAGTTATAATTAATAATGCAGTAGAACTATATTCTAATACTGGTGAAGATCGAACTAATAAATATAATCCAGCTGTTACTAGAGTAGCAGCATGTAATAAAGCACTAACAGGTGTTGGTGCCTCCATACTACCTGGTAGCCAAGAATGTAAAGGAATTTGAGCAGATTTCGCCATAGCACCCATCAACAATAATAAACTAATAATAGTAATAGCTGTTTCATTCATAAATGGAGCTAAACTAAAAATAGTAGCATAATCTACAGAACCAAATAATGCAAAAATAGCAAAAAATCCTATACTTAATCCCATATCACCTACTCTATTCATTGTTAAAGCTAATATAGCTGCTTTGTTAGCTTGTATTCTAGTATAGTAATAGTTAATTAATAAATAAGAAACTACTCCAATCAAATCTTAAAAATAAAGAAATTATTTATTTAATTAAATTTATTAATAAATATATATTTTTTATATATTAATATTTAAATTTTTAAACATAATAATAGCTTTCCTCTTTATTTTCCTGTACATTTAATACCAGTAAGGATTTACATAATGCCTTGGTTATCTTTAATTAAGATAAAAATAAAGATAAAGATTCTGACTATGCATTGAGCACCATTTCAGGTACCCGTTATTGTACCAGTCGATCGCGATAAAAAATGTTACCGACGATCTATAAACAAAGCTAATTTGTTTGATCGTTTTCAATAACGTCGCAAAAAAATGTAAATTAGTATAATAATATAAAATTTTTATATATTTAAATTTCTTTAGTTCAATTAAATAAATAAACTAAAACTAATTAAAAAAAATATATAAAAAATAACTTAAACTAATTTTCTTATTATTCTTCATTTTAATTTTCTAATAATTGATCATTTTTTTACTATGGTAATAATAATTAAATAATAATTAAATAATAATTAAATAATAATTAAATAATAATTAAATAATAATTAAATAATAATTAAATAATAATTTAAATAATAATTAAATAATAATTAATAATTTCCTAATTTATAATATAAAGAAGGTAACATATAAGGTTTAATTAATTTAGATAATAAAAACATAGAACTAACATGTATATAAATAATGAAGCCTTTATTTTTTCCACATTTATTTGGTGTAGCAGTTATATTATATTTTCTTTTTAATACCTCACATAGAAAACAAATTTCTTCATATGTAAAACAATTAGTAGCAATTCTAGCACCTTTACCTAATTTAGATCCATCATCCATAAACCAAATAGCTAAAGCTAATGGTGTTAAATATTTTTCAATATTCATTGGAACAATTTTTATAAATTTATTGTCGACAGATTTATAAAACATTTCATGAATCCAATTAAAGTTACTATAAGTATAACTATTTATACGATAACTATAAAATATTTCTCCTTTTTGTTTTATTCTTATATGAAGTTTAGGTATTTGATTACTACAATAACCTCTGCTAGCCAAATAATTATGAAACCACATTAAATATTCTACATTTTTATTTGATTGTTCAAATATTATTCTTGTTCCTATACCTTTATTTCTTTTTTCTAAGTGTGTATCCCCTAAAATAGAACCCATTATAATAGATATTATATCAATATTATGAGGACCAATTCGTTTAGTCGATATTAAATTTTTAATATTAATAGTAGAAAAATATTTAACATTATTATTTTTTAAACTTAATGAAAATATCATATTATAAATTAAAATTTCATTATTATCCCATTTAAGGCATTTTAAAATACCTTCCCAACCTATAAACATAACAAAATAATTAGCACCTGATACTAATAATAACATAAAGAAAGTGAATAAAGATAAATAAGAAAAGAATCTTTGATTATGAGGATCTTCAGCAAGATAAGAAGTAGTATAGATATGAATTAAAGTAGAAATATATAAAACAGGTATAAACATTGATACAGTTAATTGATCAAATAAGAATTCCCATGATATAGACATAAATTCAGAATCAACCCAACTAAATAAATGAATTGAAACTGGAGATCCACAAATACCTACTTCATAAAAAGCTACAGTAGCTAATAAAGATGAAATTACAAGACTAGAACAAGTTATAATATGTGATCCAGTTACACCTATTTTTCTACCTAAGAAACCTGAAACAAAAGAAGCTAATAAAGGAAAAATTAAAATTGAAAGATACATTATGTTCTAATAGAAATATTTCCTCTTAATCGGTAAAAAGCTACAAGAATACTTAAACCTATTACCGACTCTGCTCCAGCAATAGAAATAATATAAATACTAAATGTTTGACCAACATTATCATCAAAACTAAATGAACTTATTAAAATTAATAAAGTTACAGCAAGAAGCATAATTTCTATGGCAATAATCATTAGAATAATATTTTTTCTGTTTAAAATAAAACCTAAAATACCTATTAAAAATAAGAATAATGATAGATTCATAGTAAAATTTTAGCAATATTCCTTAGGGAACCTTTAATAAAATTTAAACAAATTATTAAAATAATTAAATTATTATTATTTAATTAAAAAAATTAAAAAAAAAATAATTAAATTTTAATATAAAGAGGTAATACAAAAATTATATATAAATAAATATAAAATAAATTATTTATAGTTAATAAAGAGGGATAATAAAATAATTTATATTTAGGAGATAATTAAAATAGAAATTAGTTATAAGGGTTAATTATATATAAAAAAGATTTTTATAAAATATCTTATATGTAGGGGGATTTTAAAATAAAATAATTTAAATACTAAAAAATATATATTTAAAAATTATTAATTAAATTAAAAAAAAAAAATATCTCAATTATTTATCAAATATAAAATATAGAATATTAAATAAAAAGATTTAAAATGCTTTACCTTTACCTTTATCTAAAGATGATACTGTCTTTAACGTTGGACTATTAGTATCTTTAATTTTATCTGCTAAATATTTTATAACACCATCAAGATTATCTTTAGTATAATAAGTATCATACATATTATGATCTTCAAGATAAAATTCTATAATATTATCTAAATATCCATGTTTCCATGCTTCTTCTAACATTCCTTTGAATCGAACAGGTTGTAAATCAACATCATATAATGTAAAACAATCATAACATAATAGCACATAATCAGATACCTGATAATTTTCTAAAACTTCCATTGGTAGATGCAGATTACCAAAATAATCAAAGCCACCAATAAAAGGTTGAATATCTGTTCTATTAGGATCTTCAATAGTAAGAATATGAGATAAAATAAGATCATCAGGTAAATAATTTAAAGGATCTAATAAAAAATCAGAACTATTATTAGATGTTGATGAACCTTGTACAAAGGTTGATTCTTCAATTTTTGAAGATGAAGCTACTGCATTTTCAGGTACAGATTTAATAACTGCATTTTCAGGTACAGATGATTCAAGTGCAGGAACAGCTAAATTATCAAAATTATTATCTAAATTATTATCTAAATTATCATTTTTTAATAATAAATTATTAGAATAAGATGATTTATCAATTTTAATTATATCTAATTCATCTTGTTTAATTGTATTTTTAATAATATTTTTATTAACGGTAATAAAATCATCAGGTAATGTACCATTTAATTCATAATTAAGTCTTTCAAGTGCAGTAGGAGTCCCATTATAAAATGGTAAACTTAACATTGTACCAGTTTTATTAATAATAGGTAAGTGAGTATAAGGTCCAATAATTCTACATGGCATTTTTAATTCCTCTTTAATAATATTATTATTATTAATATCTTCAAATAAAGGATTAACTACTTTCATAATTGAGTTATTGTTATTAACTTTAATATTAACATCATGTAAATTATTATTAGATAAAGATAAATTTTTTTTAGCAATTAAATAATTTAACTTATTATTTTCAGTTGATAAATTAATTTCATTAATAGTATTATTTTTAATATCATTAATAGTTTTAATATCATTAATAGTATTATTTTTAACTAAAGCTAAAGATTTGTCAAGTGAAGTATTATTATTATCTGAGTAATGTTTTTTAATCATATCAAATATATGTGAATTACTCTGTTTTAAATCTTTTAGTTTTTTGATTAATGAAATTGTTTCTGTATCATATTCTTCATTTTTATTATTTTTATCCTTATTTAAAATCTCATTGATATTCATATCATTTAAATTATTATTATTATTCATATTATTCATATTATTCATATTATTATTTCCATTATTATAAGGGATTAAAGATTTATTATTATTATCAAAATAAAGAACATTAAAATCTTTATTTAATTCTTGATTATTATTAATATCAAATTTAATATCATCAAATATAGAATAATTTTCTAATAAAATATTATTAAATAATAAGAAATTATCAGTAATACAAATATTTAAATAAATAATTTTATAAATAAAAAATAAAGAAATATATAAATATAAAATAATTAGATAACTAAAAATTAATTTAGAAAAAATTTTATTAAAACTAAAATACATAAAAATAACAATTCTAAAATAAATATAAAATAACAAATTTTTACATTTTTGTAGTAAAAGTAATTTTTTATTTTTAAATAAATTCTTAATAAAATAACATTCAAATAAAAATAATTTGTAGATATTATTAATATTAATAGTTATATAATTTATTTTCATTGTTGAAATAATAATATAATTTATATCTCTTAAATATAAATAATTTATTACATTCCACCCCAATAGTAAACCGCAATAAACAAAAACAACCAAACAACATCCACAAAGTCTGTCTTTACATTTTAATATCATGTACCATTTTAAATACCTATTTTTTGTGAAATTTAGTCCTAAGATCTTCTATATTTAGTATTCGTAAATATAAGGAATACTAAAACATAAAATAACCAATGTAAATTATCATTAAAGAAGTGGGTTAATAATAATAATTATTTTTCAATTCTAACTCTATTATTAATTTTTACAACTATTATCTAATTTTATATTTCATTGATTCTTCCATAAAAGGTGTAATCATCTTTATAAATTTAGGTGTGGATTTAGTCCAAATATAAATTCTATTTCTAGAATGAAGAGAACATTTTAATTCAAATTTGTCATATAATACTTGATTTAACTGACTTACTTCAGTTGAACTAAAACAGTTAATATTAAGGTATATACCTTTCCCTGTTTTATTATCGTCATCCATAAACCAGTAAGCTAAACCAAGTACGGTAAGTAAATTTCCAATATTAGCAATAACAATTTTAATTCTTTTAGAACCTTTATTTTTATATAAAATAAACTTTCCAGTTCATTGAATTCTACTAGAGATTTAAAGATAAAATAGTAAAAAGTATATATTTTACCTGTGTTAGTATTTTTTATGTTACCTTTTTCAACTTTAGTCATATTACATAAACCAGCATAACTGAAAAGATTAAAGACATGAACTAAATATTAAATATGAAGTTCAGACTGAGCAAATTAAAAATATGTACCTTCACCTTTATATTTCTTAACTAGTGTACCGTCACCTAATAAATGACCAATTATGGATTGTTTTACAAAATCATGATAATTTTTATCCTTAGATAATGCAGTGATAGGAATAATAGACATGACAAATAAGTTCTCATTAAAAAATTCTCCGCCGCTCCAATAATAGACCGTTATAAATAAAAATAACCAAATTACATCAACAAAATCTAATTTGTCATTTCAACTTAAAAATAAATATTAAAGTATGGCCATTGACATTAAATTGAACTTCTGACTTTCATCAGAATACGGACTTTTTCTTCAACTGTTTCATTTAACAGTGTCTTACGTAAAGTCTCTGAAGCCTAATCAAGAATAATTTACCAATATAATAACCAATAAAATCGAGAATTACTCATGATATTTTTAGCTTACTGATCACCTACATTATGTTTGAAAACTTCAACTATGAAGCAAAAACAAATATCAAATTAGTGTTATGACTTTTAAAAAGTAACTAAAGCTTTAAGATTATTCAGTAAATAGTAAAATAAATAGAATACCCTTCACAGGATAAAACGGCAATGATGTTAATTAGTTTGCCAATATAGAATAGCTGCTTCGCAACCTTGATGATGTGTATCTGTAAGATGGTAATTTATTAATCTTATAAAAGCTACCAAAATAAAGATTGTACCTACTATTACGTGCACAAATATGTTATCGTAGTTAATCTTTAATTAATACTTCAGTAACTTACGCTACTGTTCAGACTATGTAATCAATATTAAATAATCAATATTAAATAATATTGTAGGGCTTTCGTGGCAGAATTATTGTTAATATAATACTCATCTGCTAGTCGTTGAACCTTCATATATACTTTTGTTTATATATTTATATATGTTTGGCTGCAAATTATCCTTAAACAAAAATTTTATTAACATAAAAAATTAAACTAAGGAACTCCTTGCAATTAACCCTATTTTCTATTAAATTTATTAAATATCGTACAAAAATGTAGTATACGATTTAACCTAAAAATAAGAAATTAGAATATATTAAAATATTCTCTAAGCCAAGATAAATTTATAATTTTTATAAATTTCACCAGTTAATAAGCAATTTTTTATTTTTGATCTATCTATTTGTAAAGATTTACTACATTCACTTAAACTAGAGAAAATTGATTTATTATTAAAATTATCAATAGAAATAATCTTTAATTTTTCAGAAACTAATTTATTAGTACCTCTTATAAATCTTAAACCATATTTAATTTCGTATGGAGCAGATAATAAAAAAAGATTTTTTAGTGTATTTTAAAATGTTACTTCAAATGCTGAACAAGTGAATTTTTATTATTCAAACGGTCAGAAGTAGAGATTCTAAAATTATTCCAACGATTTTTAATTAGGTTAATTAAAGTTTTACCTTCAGGTAATAAGTGATAACCAGAATAATAAATTTCAACCAAAATAGACCAATCCTTAAAATCCTTTAACTTTTTACTTTGTAAAACACTTACATTAGAAAAAAGAGGAACGATAATATTCTTTAAAATATGTATTTCTCTTATTTAAAAAACTACCATAGAACTAGAATGTGGACTATTTGTACGTGGTTTAGTTATAATTAAATTGGCTGAACTTAAATTAAAATATTCTTTAATTCTCTTAAATAATTCTAATTCTTTAATATGATTTTCAAATTTTAATCTTGGTGCAAAATTATTCACAGAAAAAGATCCATCACCATCTATAAATCCTCCTAACCAATAAACAGTTAAAGGGGTATTATTTAATATCTTTGATGAAGGAGCTATTGAAGGTATTTTCATTTCATGATAATATTTTATCATTTCTAATTTTCCTTCAGGAGAGAGATGTTTTTTATTTATAAATAATTTTATAGCTTTTTCAAAAATTAAATACTGATAATATTTTGAGCTATTTAATTTTACAAAATTAAAAATAGGTAAAATAACATTTATTAATGAAGCTTGATCATTAACAAAATAATTACATCTTGAGCCTGAGATCGAAATATGACCACAATTTAATTTTTCTTTAATAAATTCTAATAAATTTAAATCATCAATATGTAAACTAATTTGGAAAGTTAAAATTAGACTAGAATATTTATCATTAATAAAATTACGAAGACTTATATTAAAGTTACCTTCTGCATCTGTAAATCCCGAGAACCATTCTAAAAAATCTGAATCCAAATAAAATGTTTTAATTTTTTTGTCCAAAAGGTGAAAATTTAATTAATAGTTTATCTTTTTGTTCTACGGATCCAAAACTTGAAAATTTAATTTTAGATAATGTAGCAATTGAATTTAATATTCTCCTTTCAGATTTAATAAGTGAATTTTCTTTCTTTACAATCTGACATAAATTAATAAATTTAGTAGGGACTGCTAATGTTAATCCGTGCAAACCCGTACTAGCGTAAAAAGCACTACCATACACTGAATCAGACATAGTAAATGCAGCTTCAGAATATTCAACATACTGTAAAATAGTAAAAATTACAGCAAATAATATAGTTAAGAAAATACCTATGATAGCTCCTCTTCTATTGGCATTAAGTAAAGCATGATGTCCATAAGTCACAAATGCACCGGATGATACTAATAATATAGTATTAAGTAATGGTATAGCAAAAGGATCTAAAGGTGTAATACCTTGTGGAGGCCAGATCCCACCAATTTCAATAGATGGTGATAAACTAGCATGGAAGAATGCCCAGAATACACTTAAGAAAGCAAAAACTTCACTAACAATGAATAAAATAACACCCATTTGTATTCCTTTTTTAACTTGTTTAGTATGATCCCCTAAATAAGTACCTTCTGTTACTACATCTCTAAACCAAAGTCCCATACCATAAGCTGTTAAAATGAAACCTGTAGTTAACAAGTTACCACCATTAACGTATCCATGCATATACATTACTGCTCCTATTGCCATAGATAATAATGAAAAACTTAATAAAATTGGCCATGGTGAAGGTGTTACTAAATGATAAGGAAAATATTGAAATTGATTTCTATTTAAATTTTGTACCATTTTTAAATTTTGTTGGTTATAAATTAACCACTATTGTACACCTACGAATTAATCGTTTAATATTAAATATTAATATAACTTATTAGAATAATTTATAATAATATATAATCAATTAAAATTGAAAATATATTTTTTTATTTTTTTTTATATATTATATATTTTCAATTATATAAAAACACATATAGATTATGTTTTAGTAAGTTGCTTAGGCATAATATATTATATTATTCTTTTATATATTTAGAATATAATTTTATTTAAATAATTTATATATTTGTATTTTACATAATTAAATTAATACTTTATTAAAATAGGGGGGTAAAAATATTAAAAAATAAAACTAATTTTCTGTAGCAATATCCATTAAAGTATTTTCAGCTAATCCTATTACTGGTATAACAATTAAGAACCAAATGAAATATAAGGCTGTTGATATTTGTCCAATTTCTAAATATGGAGAATCTGGATGTTGAGATCCAATCCACATTAAAATAAAGAAATTTACAACAAAGAACCAGAAAGATACTCTCATAGCTGGTCTAAATTGGTTTCCTCTAATTCTAGAAACATCAACTAAAGGAAGTATAAATAAAATAAATAATGAACCAAACATTGCTAAAACTCCTAGTAGCTTATTAGGAATTGATCTTAAAATAGCATAGAAAGGTAACAGATCATTTTTCATCTATTTATATTATTTTAATTTATCTGAGTTTATTTTATAAAGCATATCTTTATGCATAAACTGAGAGATATTGAGTCTTATCAGTTCCATGCTTTCTTCCCATATATAAATTCTTTCTCCTTTTTTGTGTTTATGGATTGAACATTTCAAAGTATTTTCTCCAAACATATTATCTAAGGTACTTTTTAAATTTAAAATATCTTGGTTAGTAAAGCCATAAGTATTTAAATGTAAACCTTTATTTTGAAGAGAACCATCATCCATAATCCAATGAGCTAACCCTTTAGGTGTAAGTAAATTTTGTATATTTGAAGGAATTATTTTCAAATTATCTGAATTATAGAACAGATTTTTATAATAGTTAAAACATGGTAATGATAATGTAGCAAATTGAACTGAACTATATTTTATATTACTTATTTTATCTGTAAAAGATCTTTCTTTAAGGTTAAAATCTTTAGATAAATAAGGTTTAAATAATTCTAAAACATGGTTAAAATAATTAAGATGATGTATTCTTAAACTACTTTGACCTTAAATAAATCTAGAATTACTGGTTAATGATCTTTTTTGAATATGACCATTACCTAGTAATAAACCTACAATAATTTCATTTAAAGGACTATCAATAGTAAATTTTAATCTCTCGACTTTTGAAAGTCTTTTTGTAGATATAGTTGAGTAATTTTTCGAACATACTAAACTTATAGAAGTTATCAGTTCATTTTAATAAAATAATATAAATATATTACCTATTATCTTTCAATAATGGCTGAACTATATCTTCATCCTTAAATAAATTAATAATTATAATAAACTAATTTAAGGAGCTTTACGAATAGTCTCTGAGGATCCTACTTTAAAATATAAAACTGCATAATGTTAATATAATTTAATTTAGTTTCCTGCTGATTGTCCATTGTTTCATACTTAAATTTGTAAATTTTATTATGATATTCAAGTCTTTAGGAGTTTCCAGCATATAGTAAAGATAATTAATCCTAAGATTACTTTTAAGAATGGCATCTGTGTTTTAATACCATTCTGGAACAATTGAAGATGGTGTACTCATAGGATTAGCTTCAATATAATTATCACTGTGACCCAATAAATTAGGATAATAGAAAACTATTACAGATAATACAAGAAAGAAAGCAAAAATAGTAATAAGATCTTTAAACATAAAATATGGATGTATTGAATATCTATCTCCATTTGAAGATATACCATTAGGATTACTTGAACCATGTGTATGTACAGCTATTAAATGCGCTAAAGCTAAAGCAGCTAATAAGAAAGGTAAAATATAATGTAATGAGAAGAATCTATTTAATGTAGCATTAGAAACAGAGAATCCACCCCCATTATTTTGTTTAATTTAACCTTTATAACAATCTTTATTTTTTTAATAAAGATATTTTTAGTAAATTAAATATTAAATTAAAACAGTAGAGTTCATCTTCTAATAAATATTAGTTTACCGTAAACTCTTTGAGTTATTAAAATTAACTGCTGATTAAATTAAATAATTGAGATTTTGACTTATAAATAAAAAAATTAAAAATTAAAATTATAAAAAAATAAAATTATATTAAAAAAAAGTACACAAATATTTATTAAATTTTTTTCAGCAAACAGGTAAATTTTACTTATCCAGGGTATTAAAATTATAATATTATAATATATTAGAATTACAATTAAATATATTAAAATATTGAATATTAAATTTATCTTTGGTAATTATCCAAATAAGTTCTACTAAATCTTGACCAAATACTGGTATAGCACTTAATAAATTAGTAATTACTGTAGCCTTAATTTTATAATATATTTGTATATTCTTATCCTATTTTTTTTCTTTAAGTAGTGCCAGAATAAATAAAGAAAGAAAGAAATTTATCTTCAGTATTTGATTGAAAATAAATTAATTGTTATTACAAATATACCCTGTGCTGTGCTAAGCCTTGTGTTGAAATATAATATAAAATTATAATCAAATAAAAATTCGAGTGCACATTAAGCATCATTTCAGACACCCATAATTGGACCACTCTGTCGAGATAGCCTAAACTACCTACGGTCTTAATATATAACAAATAAATATTTTTGACCTGTTTTCAATTATATCGCCTTATTAAAAATAATATTTTTATTTAGGTATTGCATATTATAATAAATTAATAAGACTATATTATATTAAATTAAAAATAATCTAAAAATAAATATTAAGTTATAAATTTAAATTTCATAGAAGGTAAAATATAAGGTTTAGTAATATCGTAAATTTTTGTAATATTATTACAATTAAATTCTAAATAATAATTAATTAGATTAATTTTATCTAATCTAAATTTATTTTCTAAAAATTGTATCATAAATTTAATATCTTTTTCATTAAATTGTTTCATATTTACATATAATTTACTATTGCTTATTTTTCCTTCAGTCATCAACCAATAAGCTAGAGATTCATCATTAAAATAACAAAATAAATCATTAGGTATATTTTTACAAAATTTATCAACATACCATTTATTATATAATTCTAAATAATTATTCGTATTATATGTATGTATTAACATTAATTTATTTAATTTACCTTTTTTTCCTAACTTACTAATTATTACTGGTAATTTTTCTTCACAGTATCCTAATTCTGAGATCTTTTTATGAATATCTGTCATATAAGATATGTGTTTGCCTTCTATTTTTATTATTAATTTAATTTCTTTTTTATTATTAATTATAAAACTTTCACCTAATAATAAACCATATACAATATTTAAATATATTTTATTCATTACTCGATTCGTTATTATTATTAAAATTAGTATTATTTAATACTTTATTATTAGATACTTTAGATAATATAACATTTGGGGCACTACTATTTATGTTATAATTACTTATAATATAAGATTTCCAATTATCAAATTGTAATTTTTTTAATCCTAATAATTGATTATTTTCAAAAAAATTCAAAATAAACATTAAATCAATTTTTGATGAAAAAGAGACTCTATAAACTTTAGAGTTTGCAGGTTTAATTTGATGATGTAAAGATAAAGAACCTTTAATAAAATAATGTATAGCTTTAATAAGATGATAATTTTCATGACCAGATTGTACTATAGAATAATGAGCTCTACCTTTAGATTTAAAATGAAAACTACCTTCCGCCATAGTAAATCCTATTAACCAATTATTAAAATAAGGTAAATTAATTATATCAGAAAAATCAAGTTGTTTATTAATTTTTTTAAATAAATTATTAATTTCTTCTAAATTTAAATCTTCCCAATGTGTAATATTATTTTCTATAATATATTTTAATAAAAAATACTGTTTTCGTCTATTATAAGATAAAAATTCTATATTATTATATTGTAAATAAGGATAAATAAAATTTAAAATATCTTTTTTAAATAGAATAAATCTATATTGATTTTTACTTTTTAATTCATCTAATTTACCTATTTTTAATGTAGTCATAAAAAAATTTAATAATTCTTTATCATCTTTATGTAATCTTAAAACTATTCTAGTTCTGATTGTAGACTTTGCATTATTACTTTTATTGTATTGTTTTTGTGGTCCTATTTCTATATAACCATCACCATCTAAAATTCCTATAAATTTTTCTATTAAGTTAGAATTATTTTTATCATTAATTTTATAATTATTTTTTTTAGTTGATATTTGGAAATTTCGTTTTATAATTATAGGTAATAAATATAACTCTAAAACACCCCATAGACTCATTTGACCATAAGGTAACACATAACCTAAGAATGCTATCATAATTCTTTAAATTTATAATATTTTATTTTTATCTAATTAAAGATTAAATACTCGTGTCTTTAATATTTTATTTTTATATTATACTACCTAACATTAAATTTTACATTTAGGTTAAAGGTAACGTAGTATTAAGTAAATAAGTAAATTGAGATTATAAATTTAAAAAGTATCGACTGTACATTAAGCATCATTTCAGATACCCACCGGTGAGGCAGTCTGTAGCGATTGTGTATTAAATCGACGGTCTGTATTTTAATTAAACAAAATATTTAACCGTTTTCACCAGTATAGCCAAATGAAAATATAAATTTTTCATTTTATTCCTTTGTTTAAAATATGCAAATAGTTTTAATTTAACCCTTTGGTTAACCACTGAATTAATAATGCCTAAAATAAAACAAAAATTTGTTTTGCAGGCAGAGAGTGGAAAAGGATAAAAGTTATATGCAAGGAATACTATCATAAATATTTATATTTTTAACTTATATCTAATTAGAAACATCTTTTTCTTTAATTATTTAAAGAGTCGTTGAGACTAAATAATTAATCCATACAACCTTAGCTATAATAAATATAATTCACAAGTACATTTTTATTATTCTAAAGCTAGTACATAGTAAAACTTAAACAAAAATTTATTTATTCTAAAAATAAACTAATGTACAGATACGGAAAATTAAATATAAAGTTAAAAATATAAGTATAAAAAGTTTAATTTTCAATACAGATTGCTTAACTATAAATGATAGGACTTTGAATTATTTAAATTGAAAATTGATTATAAGTAACCAATTAACTTATATTTCATTTCAGGTATAAAGTATGATTGTGTTAATTTTACTAGTAAAGGCATGGATTCTTTCCATATGCTTATTCTCCATTGGTTAGATTTTCCTCCTTTTATAACACTTGTACGAAGACCAAATTTTTCATTGAGAATATTAGCTAAGAATACACATTCTTCATGAGTAAAACTATTAGTAGCTATCATCACCCCTTGTCCTATTTGACGTGAACCATCTTGCATGATCCAATGAGCTAATCCCATAGGTGTTATAAATTCTGCAATCCAATTAGGTACTCGTTTAATATTAGAATTAGAATAAAAGCCTTCGTGAATCCAAATAAAACTAGAAAAAGTAAAAAGCGTCAATCTGTAATTAAATCGATCTACTGTTGTATTTATATGTTTATCTTGTTTTCCCTCTGATTTTTGTACCAATTTAGGTAAAAAACTAGCACAATAACCTAGATTATATAAATAAAGAGATAAACTATGAATATATGCCGAATTAGAGACAGATTGTTCTAATTGAAATCTAATACTAGCTCCTTTTCTACTTGGAACAGAATGTGACCAAAAGTCTCCTAACATGCCACAAATTAGGATAGACAAAACATCTAAATTATGAGGACCTACTCGAAGAATAGCCTTAGTTCTAGTTTTACTAAAAGGCAATAAAGCTGTAGTACTAGCACATAAATATTTATCACTCAAACCTATTTCAAAAAATATAAGATTAAAATATTCAATTAAATTGCAATTAGGCCAAAGCAAATTAGCCATCATAAGTATTAAAATAATTACTCCAATAGACCATACTAAAATTCTAGGTGATTTATATGAACCATAGTATAAATTTCTTCCAATATGTCCGTAAACAAAAATGAAGAAGAAAGAAGCAACATTAGCATGAGTATAACGTACAACCCATCCATTATTAACATCTCTCATAATATGTTCTACACTATTAAAAGCAAAATCAACATGACTTTGATAATGCATTGCTAAAAAACAACCAGTTAATATTTGTATTACTAAACAAGTTGCAAGAAGAGAACCAAAATTCCATAAATATGAAATATTAGCAGGTTGAGGGGAATCTATAACGTATGAGTTCACTAATCTAAGTAAAGAATGACTTTTAAGTAATCTCATTATTTATTTTATTTTTCTTACATTTTTATATAATATAATTAAATTTAAAGCTAAGTTTTTTTTCTAAAAATATAAATTATAATTAGCAAATTAAATTAAATTAGCAGATATTATATATCTCTGACATAGATAAAAAATCTATTGTTAAAAATTTTTAATTGATAAATTAAAAAGCAATAAAAATTGTTTTTAATAATCATAATAATAAATATAAAATATTAGTAAAAATAAATATTAAAATGAATGAAAAAATTTAATTTTATTTTGAAGTTTTAAAAATTTTCAATTTAAAATATTAATAAAAATTATTTTTAATATAACACTGTAACTATGATTTAAATTTAATAAATAATAATCAAAATTAATTATTAATATTATTATTTTTTAGTTTATATAAGCCCAAGAAGATTTGAACTTCTACAGATTTCTCATCAAGAAATTATTCTACCATTAAATTATAGGCTTTTAAATAAAAATAGATTAAAGTAAATAAATAAAATTTAATTTACCAAATAGTCTAAATTTTATAAAGTTATTAAATTAGATATAGAAAAAAATTAAAATAATATAATAAAAATTTTATAAGCATATTTATACTATTAAATTAACTAAACTTCTTTTAAATTATTAATTTTATACTTATTTTTTCTAATTAAAAACTAAACAATAATTTATTATTTTAAGATTATAATTAATTAATTAAAATATTATTTATTATTTAATATTGTATTAAGGGGGATGTAAAAATAAAAAATATTAAAATATAGTTAAAAATAAGTAAAATATTATTAGAAAATAAATATGAAATAGTATTAATTAGCATAATATATTTATATATAGGATTATTTTAGTAAGGTGCTATATCAAAAGCTACTAATAAACTAGGTACAAATATAATAAAAGCTACAGCTATAGGTAAAATGTTTACCCAACATAAATCAATTAATTGATCATATCTTAATCTAGGTAAAGTAGCTCTAAACCAAACAAACATAAAACAGAAAATACAAGTTTTAAGACCTAATATAATAGCTTGTAAATTAATAATAGTATTATTTACAATTATTTCTGGAAAATTATAACCTCCTAAAAATAATATAGCTGTTAAACAACTAAATAATACAATTGAAGAATATTCAGCAAGGAAGAAAAATACAAATGGAACAGATGAATGTTCAGTAAAGAAACCAGCAACTAATTCAGATTCCACAATATACTATAACTAAAAAAAATTAATATTCTAAATTAATATTATATAATTCATTTAAAAAATATTATCTTAAATTAAATAATATTATAGCTTTAGAACATCAAAGATATTTAAATAATTCTAATTTATTTTGTTTTTATTAAAATAGTAAATTTTTCTATATTCTAGTTATAATAATTTTGACTATATCATATTCTAGTTTTTTCTAGAATTATTCTGTCTAGTCGATGAGTTAAATTTTAAACTGCTGATTAAATAATAACTTATTATTTTAACAATTTTAAATTGTAAATAAGATTAAATTTTTCCCAGCAAATAAGAATGTTATAAGCCAAATCTATTAGCTTCTTGAAGATCAAAAGGTGTACGACTAGTTTCAGCTAAAATAGCTATAAAATAAAAGATGAAAATAGGTAATAATGGTACAATAAACCAAACAGCTTGTTGAGTTTCAATTATTGTTGAAAAATTAAAAGATCCAGCTAATAAAATAATAATAAGAATAGCTGAACTTAATATTAATTCATATGAAATCATAGCAGCAGTTGATCTAAGAGAACCTAAAAAGGCATATTTAGAATTAGCAGACCAACCAGCAAAAAGTATACCATAAACTCCTAATGAAGATAAAGCTAAAGTATAGAATATTCCTAAAGAAAAATCAAATAAAGTTAAACCTTGACCAAAAGGTATAATAGCCCAACCTAATAAACTAAATATTAAAGTAGATACAGGTGCTAAATAGAAAAGAACTTTATTAGATTGAGAAGGTATAACTGTTTCTTTAAGAATTAATTTTAAAGCATCACTGAATGGTTGTAATATACCATAATAACCTACTACTTGAGGTCCTACCCTTCTTTGATGAGCAGCTAATTGTTTTCGTTCAATAATAGTCATAAAAGCCACAGACAATAGTATAGGTAACAATACCACTAAAACATCAATTAAATTAATTAATAAATTTAATATAGTTAAAATAAAATTATTATTTATCATATTTTTATACAATTATTTATTTTATGTAACTATCTTTAATGTACAATATAATTTATAATATAATTAAATTAAATTAAATTAAATTAAAAAATTAAAGATAAATGTATGTATTAATATTATAATACTACAATAAAGATATAAAATCTCGTATTTAAATTTTTATAATGCAATTTTTGTTTATTAATATTACTTAATATTAATTTTATAATTAATAAATATATATAATTTATTTTTAATATAATAAAATAGAATATATTAATAAATAATATAGACAGATTTTTTATAGTAAAATAGAATATATTAATAAATAATATATAAATATTTTTATATAATATAATATAATATTATTTATTTTCTTAATACACTGTAACAATAATTTTATTAATTTTATAGTTAGTATTCTCTTTCGGATTCGAACCAAAATTAACACTTTAGAAGAATGCTGTTCTAACCATTGAACTAAGAGAATTTTTAATTCTAATTTAATTTTTACTTGTTTATATTTTTAGAGCTAAGAAGGAATCGAACCCTAGTTTTGAAAGACTTTGCAGGTCTCCTACAGAACCATCTGTAAACTTAGCTCAATTTTAAATTATATAATAATAATTAGACAAATAAAATAACTAAATAACAAATTCTAAAAATAAATAATAATAAATAATACAAATAAAACATTTTTATTAATTATATAATTATATAAATATAAGATTATAAACTAAAAATCTAGTCTAGTAAAAAAAAAAAAGATTTAAAATAATTAAATAATAATTAACTTAACTACTTTTAAATAAAAATTTAAATATATAATAAAATATTATTACTAAAATTTTTTTAATTAAATAAAATTTTTCAATTAATAATTATATACTAATAATAAATATTTTACTTAATTATAATTGAATAATTAAATATTAATTAATATTATTGATTTTATATTAATTAAATTTTGACTAATAATAATTATATAACTAAATAAACATTTATTGTTATTAGTTTATATTTAAATTTTAAACATCCTATTGGACTTGAACCAATAAACAGTTGCTTCGAAGGCAATCGCTGTACCATTCAGCTAAAGATGTAGATAGTCTAACCTTTATATAAATATTAGATATTGTTAAAAATAATTATATTTAATATATTTTTTATTAATCTTATTACTAATTATATTAACTTTTAATAGTTTATTAAATTAACTTATAAATTTAGTCGTAAATATTAAATATTGTCCAAATTTAAAATAAAAAATAAATAATATTACAATTTATTAATATAGTTATCTATTTAAAATTTAATTTGAATAAACTTAATACTATTTTTAGTTGTTAATATTATAATAAATATTTTACGAGTAAAGAGACTTGAACTCTTACGATCCGTAAATCATGAATTCCTAAGATTCACCCGGCTACCAATTTCGGCACACTCGCTGTAATATTTAAAAATATAATAAAATTATAATTTTAATTTCGTATTCTGATTATGTTAAAAATTAATATACTTAATTACATTAATAATAATAATTAAAATATTATATTTTATTGATAAAAAAAATTTATATTAAAATTTAATCATAAGAATTATATTTATTATGTAAAATAAATTTATTTACTTAAATATATATAAAATTTAATATAAAAATAATTAAATAAATTAGTTTAGAATATTATACTTTATATTTAAAGATATAATTATAATTAAAAAAATAAGGAGTAGAGTAATCGAAACCCTGTCTGTAAAGTGTAAATTTACTGCTAAACCACTCAGCTAACCCCTTTTAAATAATATAAAAATAATAATATAAAAATAATAATATAAAAATAATAATATAAAAATAATAATATAAAAATAATAAAAACAAAATTTTTATAAAATAAATTAATAAATTATATTTAAATTAATATGAATTAATAATTTGTAAAAAGATATAAATATTAGTATATAAAGTATAAATAAATATATAATTAAAAAACAAAATTGTATAAAAAGGTAATAAAGAAAATAAACTAAGTTTATATTTATAGGGGGGTTATAAACTATTCGTTTTATTTTACAGCAGCACTTTCCAGTACGGCTACCTTGCTATGACTTTTGAGATGTTACTTAATTGGTTTAACTAGAGCTAATTTGCTTAACAAAATCGTTTAAATTAAACATTGTTAGATAAGTATTAATTATAAAAAATAATACTTTTTAATTAAGCAATAAATTAAAAATCTAACGAAAAAACTATAAATTTGATATTTAAAATCAAAGATAATAAATAAAAAACTTTTTTTTTGTAAAAGTTAAAACTTCATTCCAGTTTCCACCAAGTTAAGCTCCTTCCCAGCGACAGACGGTTAGTTCATTCCGAATGCTAGCTTCACCGTTGCGTAGTGATCAACGATTACTCGAAATTCCTTCTTCATGTCCCCGAGTTTCAGATGACAATCCGACTATATTTAATAGTTTAACTTTTTTTAATGATTAGCTCCTCCTTAAATTCCCTATAATTTAATTGTTATTATTAAACTTAATATAATTCTTTAGAAAAATATTTAGGGAACAGTATTGCTTCACTTTGTTAAAGTCTTTGTGGCACGTCTATAGCCCAGTTCATGAGGGCCATAACGACTTGTCTTCGCCCCAAATGATGCTCTATCAGTATCATTAATTGTTAAGTATAAATTAACAACAGGGATTTTGTCCGTTAGCGGATTTAACCAAACTTCTCACAGCACGGACTGACGACAGCCATGCAACACCTGTATCTAAGTATTTTTAAATTTTAAAAAACACTCCTTTTTAAAAAATTATTTTATTCCTTAAAGAAATTATTTTCATTATTTAGAAAGTTTGTATGCAAGAACTGGTAAGATTTTACGCGGATTATCGTATTAAATAACATGCTTCACTTCGTTTGCTTCGAAACCGACTAATTTTTTTGTTTTCAACTTTGCAGTCGTACTCACAAGGCGGAATGGTTAACGCGTTAGCATCGTTACAAATCATTATCTTATCTACTAAATTTATAATTAAATTTTATCTATGTAGTTTATTAAGAAAAAAACTAGCAACCACCATTCATCGTTGACAGGGAGCAGTAGTTGGGTATCTAATCCTGTTTCCTTACCTCCCTTTCGTTTCTCAGCGTCAATCTTTAGTTAGATAAAAGCTTTAACCGTTAGTATTCCATCTAAACTCTTGAGATTTAATCCTTACTTTAAATATTATTTGTTTTACCCTCTATTAGATTCTAGCTTCAATTCATTTTATCATTTAATAGCTATTATAATGTGAAAATTTTCAAAGCAGCCTACAAACCCTTTACGCCTGATTAGGACGACTAACGTTTGCGCCTCTGGCCTTACCGAGTCTTCTGGCACCAGTTTTGGACAGCACTAGTAGTAAGATAATATCATAATTTTCTCTTACTTTATCACAAATGACACATTTGCGATTTCAGTTAGCTAGTTCACTCTTGCGAGCATTGACTAATATTCTTGACTGCTGGTAGTATAAAACTACTTGGGAGATTTCAGTCCCAATGTGGCCATCTGCTCTGTCAAGCATGGCTATTGATTGTAGGCTTGGTAGGCCTTTACCCATACCAACTACCTAATCAAAATAAATAGAATCCTATAGCAGAAAATTTCCTTTTTTTAATAAAAATAGCTTTTTTATTTTATTCCTTTATTTAACATTATTGTTATTTAAATAATATTCTTGCTTTAGTCAATTATTATTTAAATTTGTACAATTAATGATAAACAATTATAATTTAATATAATACAAGTAAATTAATTTAAAATTACAAATAATAAATTTAAATAATTTACTTAGAATAATATCTTCTATTTATGAAGACTACAGGGTATCTTATTTACTATCCTCACCTCTACACCTTATTTCATATTATCATTTTTACTTATTAATCATTTTATAATTTATAAATAAAAATTTACTTTCAGAAACAACGATTTGCATGTCTTAAAACTACTGAAAAACGTTCAATCGGAACCAAAATTAAATTCTTTCTTAAATTAAACAATTTTTTATTGTCGTATTTTATTTGCTTTAATGCAATATTTAATATCTCTTTTATATTAATATTTATTTAATTTATTTTCAATTATTTTATAACTATTTTTATAATATAACTTATAATCATTAAATAATAAAACCCTTCCCACTTATTAAATAATAAAATCTTAATTCATTAAATAATAAAACCTTAATTCATTTAATAATAAATAAATAATAATGTTTTAAATATTTTATTTAAAATAATAAAATTAGCATTTAATTAAAGAAAATTTAAACTTAAGGTTATAATAAATAAAATTAAAATATAAAAATAAAACTGAAGAAGCAAATAATTTAAAATACAAAAATTTAGAATCCCTCTGAGTAAACTAAAATTTATACATATAAAAAATTAAAGATAAAACAAATAATTACAAATAATAATATTAAATAATATATTATATTTTATCTCATAAGGGGATCAAAGTTTTTAAATTAAAAATTGACTATTATCAAAAGAGAAATAAAATTATATATACTGATAAATACTTAAAATTATATTTAAATAGAGAAACAGTGTTATAAGATTATTGACCATTAAAAATACTTACATAATAAGATATAATTTGACCATTAATTACTCTAGTTTCTAAACTAAATCCATAGTAATAAATTTATTATCTAAAAATGCTTCAGTTTTAACTTTAGATAAAAATTTAATTTATAATCTTTTTTTATTTAACTATTAATTATCTATTTTCAAAAATATATACCTGATTTTTAATAACTCTAACAAATGAAGATAAATCATATTTATTGTTTATAATATCAGTAAATATAATTAATAAATGATTATATAGTGTAAACTTAACATTAATTGAATAAAATTTAAGATCAATAAATAAAACAGCTTCAGATTTATTTTTATATATAATAGCTTTATAACCATTAATAAATACAATTTTACCACATTTTTATTATTAATTTATCCAACCAAAATTAAATTTATGTAATATATATTTATATAACTCTTACGGGCACTGTCGGATTTGAACCGACGACTCTTTAAGGGAGTGCTCGTTTTCAAGACGAGTGCCATAAACCAGACTCGACCAAGTACCCTTTTAGATAAAATACTATTAATTTATAGTTAATATATATTAAAAATTAATATATTTTATTAAATTAGAGCTAAGAAATAAAAAATAAATAAAATATTTTAGATAGATTAAATTCTTTATAATTATTACTCTTTTAGTAAATATATTATATTTTATTATATTATATTATTGTATATTTAATAAATACTTAATAATTTTAATAATTGTTATAATTTTATTTTTTTAATGAATAATTAAACTTATAATTATTTATATAACCCTGTATAAACTAATAATTAATAATTAGAGTTATTATAAGACCGAAGGGAATTGAACCCTTATAAAATCCATTATGAGCGAACTGCATTAACCAATTATGCTACAGTCTTTTCTATAAAAATTATTTTTTATCATCAAATACTTTTTAGTAATTTAAATATTATATTATTAACTATTAATTTTTAGTCTTTAAATTATTTTTAACTTTTATAAAATAAAAATAGATATAAATTAAAAATAAAATAGTAGTAGTTGTGAATTAAAAAATTATTATTTTATTTATTAAATAATATAGTTAAATATATTAATAACATTCATAATTCTAATTTATTAATTAATAGTTATAAACTTAGAAATTTGTAGGTCTATATTTTTATTTTTAATTTTATATAATTAAGAGAAATTAAATAATCAACTAATAAGAAGAAAGAATTTATTTTTATATTTTTATATTTTTATATTATAATATTATAATATTTTTATATTTTTATTTAAGTAAATTAAAAAATTTATATTAATAAAATAAGTAATAATTTAATATTTTTATTATAAGTAGGCAGTAAAGGAATCGAACCTTTTACGGTCGAAGACCAATTATTTTACAGATAACCACCATTACCAATCGGTCAACTGCCTTATCGTATTTTTATATCTTAATTTAAATTGAAATTATTTAATAAAATTTATTGTCACATTCTTTTAAAAACAAAATTATAAAAATTATTTTACCGAATTAAAATTTCTTTACCCTAATTTAATTTAATAAAAATATCGAGATTTAAAAATAATTATAAAACTATTTTATAATACATACTTTCAATTAAATAAGGTTTAACTAAAATTGAGAAATTAATAGTATCTATTTTTAGTATGTAAAGTCTATAGTAAATTTTGCGTTGTTTATTATTATATATTGTATTATTAATTGCATATTTAAAATACAATTCTTTTTATAATATATCTGTAATAGAAAAACCTTTACTAGAAAAAGATAATTAAATATTTTATTCATTTTATTATAGCTACCTTCCCTTAATAATCACTAAACTAAAAATTGATGAGTTAATAATATATTTTGTGATACTATTTTAATTTTTTTTATTATTAATTATAATTTATTAATTATGGTAAATTTCCATAAAATAAGTAAATGTTAAATTATTAAATCTATAGGATTCTCGAGTTTTATTGTATTTTTTTAATACAAACTTATACTTAAATATGCTTTAGTTCCTATTAAATTATTCTTACTTAATATTAGATATAAATAATCTATAAAAGTTTTATTACTTTGAACAAATTTCATTCTAAATTGTAGATTTAAATAATTAAAAACATGCCTCATTTAATAACATTTTAGTAATTAACTCTTTGATTTCATTAGTAAAAATAAAATAAATAAAGATTTTTTTAACATATTTTGTTTCATTTAGTTCTAGAATATATATTTATAACAGGCTCTTAATATAATTTATAAATATATTTAAAGAACTATATCTATTTAATAATTTAAAATATTAATATTTAATATATGAAAATTTATGATTATAAACTGTAATTAAATGAGATAATGAGAGTATCTAATATCTAATATTAAGTTATAATAATTTGTATAATTATATTACACTGTAAATATGATAAAATTAAATTAATAAAATATATTTTTATATTAGAGTAAATGATTAATTAAAAAATTAATTAAATAATAAATTATATGGAAATTGAATAAAATCTAAATTAATAGTATTAATAATATTAATAATAGGATCATTAACAACATTAGCTAAATTTTAAAATTAAACATAATAATATATTTTTTATATAGATATTATCAAAGTTAAAATAATATATAATAGTTAAATATATATTATAAACTATAAATAAAAATATTTTAATTTAAATATTACTTAATTAAATAATAAATTCAGAATCTTTTTTAAATATAAAATTTAAATCTTATCTTTATATATAATAAATATAAATAAATTATATAAAAAAACAAAATTAAGAAGGGTGATTTAAAAATTAAACAAAATAATTATTTTTCATTAGATAAAGGTCTTTCATAATTAGTTAAAGATATTGCTCCAGATCCTATTTCTAATACGAACCCTATAGTTAATACTAAAAAGAATACTAAAGCTATTATAAATCCATAAGTACTTACTTGATATAGAGTTACTGCTAATGGAAATAATAATAAGATTTCTAAATCAAATACTAAAAATAGCATAGCTACAATATAGAAATGAATTTGAAAAGTTGATCTAGTTTGACCTTCTATAGCTAAGAAACCACATTCATAGGCAGAAACTTTAGATTCATAAGGATTTCTAGGAGCTAATAAAACATTTAAAGCTAATAAAGCAAAAGCTACTATAGGAACAAGAATAAATAACATTAATAAATTATTCATTAGAAATTAAATAAAGTTAATGATAGCAATTGTGTACTATTTAAAATTATAGATGGTTTAAGAACAAACAATAAAATTGATAAAGTTAATATAGATATTAAGAAACTATGTAAATTACTTAATACTGAATTATTTGTTTCATTACTATTTGTTATTTTCTCTGTAGTAATATTTTCTTCTGTATGAAGTACTCTAATTATTTTTAAATAATATGAAGCACTTATTACACTTACTAATATTGCAACTATTGACATAAAATAATACCCACTCTGTAAAGCTGAATATAATACAAATTGTTTTGAAAAGAATCCTATTAAAGGTGGAACACCAGCCATAGAAAACAAACAAATAGTTAAACTAATACTTAGGATAGGATTTAAGAAGAATTGTCCTTTAAGATCCGAAATAAATCTAATATCTGTATTAGAACCGTAAAAATTACCATTAATAAATTTATTAATATGTGTTAAATAACCTAAAGCAATAATAATTAAAAATACATTTAAATTAGTAAATGAATATTGAATAATATAAAATATTAATGATTCTGTAGATTGTTCTGTATTAATAGCTAATGCTAATAAAATAAATCCTATATGAGATATTGTACTATATGCTAATAATCTTTTTATTTTAGTTTGAGCTAAACCTACTACTGTTCCTATTATTAATGATAATAATGAACTAATAAGTAATAAATTTTTTAAAACATAAATTATATTTTCAGATAATAGATCACTTAAAATATTTATTGATTTTAATGATTCTATTAATTCTATTTCTGATGATAATGAGATACCACTTTGTAATTCTAATAATAAGATTATTATTGAGATTTTTGGCATTATTGTTAACCAAATTGTTACTATTGTGGGACTATCATCATATACATCTGGAGCCCAATTATGTAAAGGTGCAGCTGCTATTTTAAATAATAATCCTATAAAAATTAATATAAATCCTAAAGTTAAACCATGAATAATTTGATTACTATAAGATACAGAAACTAAACTATAAATAGATTCAAAATTAGTTAATCCTGTATAAGAATAAATTAAAGCAGAACCTAATAAGATTATACATGAAGATAATCCACCTAATAAGAAATATTTTAAACCAGCTGAGGTTGCAGATTCTGAATCTCTATATAATGTAGATAAAATATAAACTCCAAAAGATTGTAATTCAATACTTAAATACATAGAAACCAAATCAGCACAAGATAATAATAAAGAAGCACCCAATGTACTAAACATAACAATTAATGAATATTCAGTAGATGGATTAATAGCTTTACCTACTTTATGTTGAGGTAAATTTTTTGTTTTGTTAACTGTATCATTTTTAACTGTTAATACAGAATTATTTATTATAGGCCAAGCTATTAATATTAAAGAAGCCATTAAAAATAAAAATGTATCCATTATTTCTGAACTTACAGTTACATGGAATAATCCACTATATATACCTAAACCTGAACCTATTGATTCTATATATAAAGTATTAAAGCTTAATACTCCGGCGTAAATAAATATAATAGAGGATAACCGTGTGAATAAGATAGGAGAAAAATTCTTTTGAAATGAAGGTAGGGCAATAGCCACTATTAAAATTAATATACTGATAAAAATCATTGCTCATCTTAAAATACAATTAAATATAACTTAATAACTAAATCAAAAATATTACATAAAACATAAATTTTTAATTATTTAATTTATTTTTTATTTTATTTAATTTTAAATTATTATTTTTTAATTTAATTTTTAGTTTATTATTTATTAGTTTTATACGAGTCCTACCAGATTCGAACTGGTACCGTCCTAATTGACAATTAGGTGCCCTAACCTATTAAACTAAGGACTCAATTAAATTTTATTTATTTTTAAAACATTTATATTTCCTTTTAAATATTTAATATTTTATTTAATAAATAATATATATAACAAATAATATAACTAATAATTTAAATAGATTAACTATGTCAAACCATATATTTTTCATATTATTTATAATAAATACTCTATCATAATCAGCTCTTTATAATTAATTATAATTAGAAACTAATCTCAACTAAACACCTATATTTGTAATGTTATTAAGATTAAATTAATGCCAAAAGTATTTAAGAGATTACTATTTTTCTGTATATTTTATAAATTATTATAATATAAGTTTTTAATAAAATTTTATAGGGTGATTTTCAAATTTAAAAGTTTTAATTATTTATTATTAAATATAATCCTAATTGATTAATTAATAATCCTATAAATAAACTAATAATAGATATAATAAGAAAAGGTGTTTTAGTTATTGACCAGATATTGATATATTTATTTAAAATAAAATTTATTATATTATATAATTTACTTGATTTAATAAAATTAGGTAAATAATCTAATAAATTAATATTTTGTCTATTGATATATTCAACTATTAAAATATTAGAAATAATTATTAAAAATGATATAGAAGATAAATTAATAGTTGACATACTAAATAATAAATTATAAGGAAATAAATTTAAATTAATATTATTAGAATTAATCATATTAAAAAATAATTTATTTTTATTATCTTTAATGAATTTTTCAGCTAAATTTTCTCCTACTAATGTTCCAAATGTAATACTACCTGCTGCTAATGCTCCTACACTAGCTATAATTAAAGCTTTTCCACCAATAGAGGGTACATTTTTAGATACTTCCATACCAACTTTATATGCACCATAACCAGCTATAGTTTTAGGTAAATTATCAATTAAATTATTATAATTAATAGGTGTATGACTAGAATTATTTAAAGAAGGATCATTTACATTATTAGCTAAATTTTCAAAATCATCAAAAGATAAAATAATCATATTATTTATAAATGTTTCATCAAAATGAATATAGAAATTTAAGAAAATATATAAAATATATATAAGATACAAATAAAATAAGTATTTAAATATAAATGATAAAATATTGGTTAATAAATGAAAATAATCTCTTAATGATATATACATTATCCGAGGATGTTTCAATATAGAATTAATTAAAAAACTTAATTCTTTATTAAATAAATCTACTAGAAAACTAATAATTATAATGATATTCATAGTATAAATGTATGTGATATTCCTTAGGGAATTTTAATAAAATAATGAAAATAAATTAATATTATCTCTTTTATTTATAATAAAAATTTTATTAATCTGTTATATATTAAAGTACAATATAAATTTGTGTTTAAAAATTATATTAATTAGGGTATAGATTTTTAATAATTTGTGACCAGCTACTACATTAGTAAATAATCTAATATTTAAAGATAAAATTCTAAGTAAAATAGATTACCCTATCTTGAATAAATAAGTTAATTTAAATGATTTTATAAATTATTAACTATTTAAATAAATTAAGCGTAAAGAAGTTAAAAAATAACTGAATATATAAAAATGTTAAAAATCATTCATCTATTAAATAGATTCGCCATGTCTTATATTCTTCATATTAGTAATATAAAGAAATTTATTTTAAATTTTCAATTCTTTTTCACAATTATATCTAATATTCAATATATTAAAAAAAGTAAATTCTACTCATTAATTAAATTATTATTTAAATTATTAATATATTTTAATTTATTTATGTTTACTACAGATTTTATATTAAAATATGAATCAGATGAAATTTATAATATCTTAAGTCATATTTATAATAAATTAATAAATATATCTTATAATACTCTTAATGATATATTAAATTACTTAAAAAATAAATTTTATTTTGCAGATAAAATTGAAGAATTAATTAATGATACAGATAATTTAGAATCTGAGAATTCTAATATTGAAAGTAAATCTTATATTCTTAATAAATATGATTATTTATTAATATCAATTTTTATAATATCAAATGGTATATTAATATATTTATATTTAATATCAGGTGGTTCACCGGGTACATCTACTGTTTTATCATCTTATTTTAATAATAATAATAATATTATTAATGATAATATTATACCAGAAGTAATTTCTAGAACATCTTCAACAAATTCTTCTATTACTATTACACCCCACTTAAAATTAATACCATCTCCATATAATTTTATTGATCATTTTTGTCTAAAACCTGAAACACTTTTAGATAAAAATCTAAGAGGATTATTAAAAATAAATTATCCAACATTAGGTACAATATTTGCTAAATAATTATATTTATAAAAGAAAGATATGCCGGTAATATTTTGTAAAAAATCGAGCATTATATCTTAAAAATAAAAATAATTTAAATATGGATAAAATAAATTTAACTAACTTATTTAGAAGTCTTTCATTAGTAAGTTTAATTGCAACATTTTATGGTTTAATGCAAAATAAATCTATAAATGAAATTTTAAATGAATTAGAAAAAGAAAAATTTAATAATAATTTAATAAATGAAAAATATAAAAATTTACTTGAAAATAAATTAAATGAAACTGAATTAAATAAAATTATTTCTAATGAAAAAATAAAAGGATTAATGGAAGAAATGAATTTATTAAAAAATAAAATATCTAATCAAAATTTATTAAATGAATCTGATATTAAAAATATAGATAATACAAATAATATTTTAAATCAATTAAAAGATATAAATCAAACATTTCAAAATTCTAATAATAAATTAAATAATATTATGAATTCTATTGAAAGTTATATTAATTCTAAAAATAATAACGTTATATCACTATGAGATTAGTTATAATAAATAATTAGTTTTGGATAATTTTATAGAATATCTTTATGTTATTTAATAACAATATAACATTTATGAAAAATCTTACATATTATTATAAAAATACCGTTGAATACTTTTAAGTAATTATTATTTTTTATTCAGATAATAAATTTATATACTGCCAAGAGCGAGGTGATTCGAACACCTACCGATGATTTTGGAGATCGCCATACTAACCAATTAATACTACGCTCTTTATAGTTAATAATATATTTATTTTGTGTTAAATTTTTTAAATATAATTAACATAATATTTTTATTATTATATTTCTTTTAGTTATAATTAATTTAAATAATAGTTTATTTGTATATAATTTTTATTTATAAATATAATTTTTAATTCTAAGAATTAAATAAGAATAAAATAAGAATAAGGTAGGGGGGGGGTATTATTTCAATAATTATGATTTATTACTTAATTTAGTTATATACATTCTTATTACTTGTTGGAATGTAAATAAAGGTAAAATATATTTAGAAAAAATATAAATTAACGCAATTAAAGTTAAAAATGAAAATGATAATTGATTTACAAAGTAAAAAGGTATTAATTGAGGCATTATTTTTATAAATATAATATATTTAGGCTCTTATATATATAATATATATTATATATTGAAGAACTATCTCTGCTTAATAATTAAACATAATTTAATAAATTAAACATAAGAAAAATTATGAATATAATCATAAAATTTCAATAAATGAGATAATGAGGGTATCTAATATCTAATATTAAGATATAAGAATTTGTAATTTAAAATAATAAAATATATAAAATATATACTATTTAAATATTCTTATTACTAATTAATAATAATAATAAATATTTATTTTGTATTTTATTATTATTTACTACTTAATACTAAATTAATTAAACTTTAAGTTCAGTATTAAATTTAAAATATTAATAAATTTAAATATTAAATTAATATTTTTCTTTACGAGTAATCAGATTCGAACTGATGATATCTACTTGGAAGGTAGAGGCTATACCAACTTAACTATACTCGCTATAATATTTTATTAAGTACATTATATTCTTTTACCACATATAAAATAAAATTCTAGTTAATTAAAAATTTTACAGATATATAAATTACTTAATTAAAATTACTTTAATAATTAACTTATTTTAATAATAAATAATAATATAAATAAAATAATTTATTAAAATTAATTATAATTAGCTTTATAAATTATATTAATACTAAGATTAGACTTATAAATAAGGGGGGTAAATTAGTGGCTAACATAAAAATAGAATAATTTTAATTTATTAATAATTAAACTTAATTACTTTAATATAAAAATTATGAGTAAAGTAATAAGAAAGCAATCATTAATGAGAATAATCCTGTAGCTTCAGCTAAAGCGAATCCTAAAATTGCGAAACCGAATAATTGTCCTCTTAATTGAGGATTTCTAGCTGTTGATGCGATTAATGCAGAGAAGATTAAACCGATTCCGGCTCCAGCTCCGATTAAACCTGAGCAAGCTAAACCTGCTCCAATGTATTTTGCAGCTGCTAACATAATAAATATATTTAATCTTTAGTGATAGCGTCTAACATACCTTATAATTCAAATAATATACTCTTTTAAAATATTTATTGTAATTATATTTAAATTAAAAAAGTAAAAATTTAACTAAATAATTTTTTTAACAATTAAATTATAATAGGGTGATTAAAAAAAATAATTATTATTTAATTAAACCTAAATAAATTTTAGAAAATATAATTAAATTTAAAATTAAATTAATCATAATCATATTCTTATTTTAAAATTAAATATAAAATTAATCATAATTATATTCTAATATATTAAAAAGAAATATTTTAACTTTAAATAAATATGAAGGGGGGTTATAGATTTAAAAATTAGATTTTCTAGATATGAAAATAGGTGCAGTCATAGAAAGTAATAAGATTACACTACATATTATTAATAAAGAAGCACCGTAAGTATATAGTCCATGTCCTATAGCTTCAATATGTAAGAAATTCGTAATAGTTATATCTGCCACATTAGGATTAAATGTATTAAAAACATTAACAAAAGAAGAAGTATCAGAATTCAACAATAAATTATTTAAACTAGTTAATAATTCTAATAAAGAAGATAAAGCAGAAACATTATTAAATGTAAATGGCATTATAGTAAAGATTTCATAAATAAATAATGATCCTATAGCTAATGCTAATGGAAAATTTTTAGTATATTGAGAACCAGTTTCTAATATATCAGTTAATTTGATATTGATCATCATAATAACAAAAAGGAATAAAACTGTAATAGCACCAACATAAAGTAAAATATAAGATATTCCAATAAATCCTACACCTAATAATATTAAATAACCAGCTGCATTACAAAATACTGAGATTAAAAATATTACAGCAATAACTGGATTTTTAGAAGTAATAACTAAAATACTAGATAACAATGTACCAAAAGCTAATATATTTATAAGAATATTTTTCATAATTTATAGTAATTTTTATTTGTAGCCTACGTAATAACGCTCGAATTATTATAATTTTTTAATAAAATAATTTGTTTATATATTAAATTATAATACGACTAAAGGCTGTAAACAGAAGATTTATTAATCTTAATAAAAATTAATTAATTAAAAATAATAAGCTAAAGTAGGTTTTACCTTGAATATGTGACTTTTAAATAAATAAAAATAAATAATTAAAAGCAGAGTTCAAAAGAACATTAATCTAAATCTAAACAAAAATTTATATTATAAAAAATAAATTAATTGTTAAAAATATAATTTAATATATTAAAATATAAAAAAATATAAATCGCTATAACTCTAAAAATAACTTAAATGAGTTGCGAAGAACCCAAGAGGAATTGAACCTCTGTAAATTAATAATTAAATAAAAATATCTAAAAAAAAATAATTTTACTGCCAAAAATGAGTTCATTTATTTTTATTATATTTAATAATTAAAGTATAACTCATTAAAAATTAAATATAATCATAAATTAATTTAAATAAAAAATTGTTATATATTAAAGTTAATATATTATTAAGTGAAAGGATGATCTTGTTATATATTTAATATTTAAATATTAAATAGTTAATATATTATTAAGTGAAAGGGTGATCTCAATAAATAACAAATTTATTTTAATAATAAATAAATAAATTATAAGAAGTAACCTGATGTTACAGTTATACTAAATGATCCTCTTTTATTTTTATTAGTAAATCTTGCATTTTCTACAAATATAGATTTAGTTCTAGATAAACTTCCTTTTTGAGTAAATTTAACCGTTTTTCTAGGTACTACTCTTTGAGTCATAACTCTACCAGCAACTTTAACACTAAGACCAGCTAACACACAAGGAATAACAGAGAATCTTTTTCTATTAATCAATCTTGTAGGATTTTTAATAATAATAGCTTTAAATAATCTCTTTAAAATTCTTCTTAATTTAATTCTATTAACAATTGATCCTAAAGCATTAACTAAAATATTAGGTTCATGATAAATTCTATGTAACTGAGTTAATTCTAATTCAACTGGTTTATTGAATATTTTACTTAACAATGCACATAAGTTTTCTAGTTTGATTTTATTTAAAGTTAAGAATGGTAATTTTTGATTATCTTTAATTGCTTTAATACTTTCTTTGTTACCATATATACCCAATTTGTTTCTATTCCAATTTTTTCTAAATAATTTAACTTTAGGAAGAACTTTTTTGTAAAAAAATAAATGAATAATAATTTTATCTTGATTAATATATAAATAAGGTTTACTAATTAAACTAGACATTGATTTAAATGAATATTCTAAAATAGTATAAACATTTTTTAATAATTTATTATTAGTTAAATTAAAATTAAATACAGTATTTTTTAATTTAGCTACTTCTGGATTAAAGCTTGTTATTAAACTTAAATAATTTATATTTTTTTTATTAAGAGCTGGATTACCTATAATATTTAAAGGTAAATTTATATTATTTTTTAAATTAGTATTAATATTTTTTATTCTAGTTATTAAATTTTTATTAATTTGATTATTAATAATTTCTTTGTTTCTAGGTATCATTATATTATTTTTATTATTTAAATCTTTTTTAATATTAGTGATTATATTTTTTTTATTATCAGTTAATATATTTTTATTTGAATTCATTAAATTTCTTTCAATTTTTTTTAATAAAAATAATTTATTATTTAATTTAGTATTAAATGGTATATATTTATTATATTCACTTATATTACTTATTATATCTAAGGAACTTTTACCTTTATATTCAGTATTTAATTTAGATTTTAAAGCACTGTCGAAATAATTTAACATTTGGATATTTTTATTTTGCATTGATTTTAATTTTTATTTTTAGTGTCTATTTTTCTAGACTTAATATATGGCTAAAGAAAGAAATAAAGTGAGTTACAAACTCTCTAGAATAATTACTTTATTTATTTATTAATTTCAATAATTCATTATATATTATAATTACAATATGTATTATTTTCTAGATTTATATAATGTTTAATTAAGGAATACATAACTTAATATAATTATTGTACAATTTAAAGCTAAAGATTAGTATAAATACAAACAATTATTTTGTATTCAATTTATAATTTATTTATATTATATTTTAATAAAGTATTCCTAATATCATAATAAATTTGAAATTGTTAGCTCATTCTTTTAAAAAAAAAAAATAATATAAAATATTTTATTCTAAAAGAAGATAAGATATAAACATTGTTCCGGAATTTTTATTAATTTTAATAACGAGAGATTAGAGTTTTATATCAAAAATATAAATAACAATGAATAACATAAACAAATTTAACCATTCTCAAATATTACAACCTAATATTAGATTTAATTATTTTATTTCTTGTGATAATAAATTATTATCTAATGATTTAATTAAAGAAATGTTACATAAATTTTGGAATGAAATTATGAATAATATTGATGATAAAATAGTTATCTTATTATTTAGAATACAATTCGAAGATAAAACTTTTAGAACTATAGGTAATTTACAAAAAATTAATAAATTTCAGTTTAGTATATAATTTATTAATTAATTTATTAAGTATTTTAAGTAATGATTATAAAAATTTACCTATAATTAATATAGTATTTAGTTATAAAATTATTGATACAGAAAATAAATCCATTAAAATAGATTCTAATAATATTAAAGAAGATAAATTACCTACATTTAAATTTTATGGTTATAATTTACCATTAACTATAGATATTACAAAATGGGGAACAATATTATCCCATGAAAATAATCATTATTAAATAAAAAGAAGAAATTCAGATTTATTATATGATATAACTATTGAAGATTTAAGGAATAAAATCATAATTAAAGATTCTAATAATAATACAATATTAACATTTAAAGATATTTCAGATATTAATGATAAAAATTCTTTTACTAGAATTATAAATAATCAAAAATATTATTTTAAAAATAATGAATTAATTGTTAAAACATTACAAAAAACTACTAATATATTAAAATCATTGAAAGTAGATAATAAACTTAATAATAACTTTATTACTTTAGATATAGAAACTCAAACTATTAATAATATAATGACTCCATATTGTATATGTTTTTATGATGGTAAATCTTCTAAATCTTTTTATTTAACTGATTACAAAGATAGTCAAGAAATGTTAAAATTCGCTATATCTTCTTTATTAAAAAGAAAGTATAAAGGATATAAAATATATGTTCATAACTTATCTAACTTTGATGGTATATTTCTACTTAAAATATTATCTTCTATTAATCATATTAAAGTACAACCTATATTAAAAGATGGTAAGATAATTAATTTAAAATTAAATTATGATAGTATCAATTCATATCAAATTAATTTTAGAGATTCGTTTTTAATATTACCTTCATCTTTAAGAAAATTAGCTATACAATTTAAAGTAGATAATAAAACTTTATTTCCATATAATTTTGTTAATGATAAATATAATAAAAATATAGATTTAAATTATATAGGTTCTGTTCCATTAATTAAATATTTTATTAATATAAGTTTAGAAGATTATAATCAATATAAATTATTATTTAATAAAAATTGGTCATTGAAAGATGAAAGTATTAAATATTGTAATCAAGATTGTATTAGTTTGTATCAAATCATACATAAATTTAATATTTTAATTTATGATAAATATCATATAAATATTCATAAATATCCAACATTACCTAGTTTAGCTTTCGGTATTTATAGAACACATTATTTGAAAGATTACCCTATCCCATTAATATAAGATCAAATATTTAATGATATTAGTAAATCATTTACAGGAGGATCTACAGAAATGTTTAAACCATATGGAACTAATATTTATAGTTATGATGTTAATTCATTATATCCTTATGTTATGAATAAATTTAATATGTCAATTGGAAATATTACATTCTTTGAAGGTGATATATTAAAAATTAATCCTAATGCTTATGGATTTTTCGAATGTATAATTACTGCTCCTAAAGATTTAAGACATCCTATTCTTCAAACTAAATTTAATACCGGGAATGGTATGAGAACTATATCACCGTAAGGTAAATGGACTGGTACTTATTTTAGTGAAGAAATCTTTAATGCTATGAAATATTGATACAAATTTGAAATATTAAGAGGATATACTTTCGATAAAGCTAATATTTTTAAAAATTATATTACAGATCTTTATGAAATTAAACAATCACATTCTAAAGATGATCCAATGTATTTAATTAGTAAACTATTAATGAATAGTTTATATGGTAGATTTGGTATGAATGAAATTTTATATAATCATGAAATTACAGAAGATAGTAAATTAAATAATTATATTGATAAATATTCTATTAATGAAATTATTAGTTTAAATAATAATAAATCATTAATATCTTATTTTGATAATAATATTAAAGATAATATAATATTAAATAATGAAACATTTTCTAATATTTCTATTAGTATAGCATCTGCTATTACTGCATATTCTAGAATTCACAAGACACAATTCAAAAATAATCCAGATTTTGAATTATTTTATACTGAGACTGATTCTATTGATATTGATACCCCCCTTCAAGATAAATTTATCGGTAAAGAATTAGGTTTAATGAAGTTAGAATATAATTTTATTGAAGCAACATTCTTAGCTCATAAAGTATATGGAGGTTTATACTTTGATAAAAATAATGAACTTAAAGTCTATAACTAAAGTTAAAGGTTATAAAAAAAAGTTGATTATTATGAATTAAAATCTTTATTAACTAAAAATAATAAATTATCTTTACCGCAAGATAAATGGTTTAAAGATAAATCTTTAAGTAATATAACAATTAAAAATCAAGATTATACATTAGTTCCTACTGAAATTAAAATAATTAATAAAATCTTAAATAAATTTATTAAAAAAAGTTAATTTAGAAAATGTAAAGCCTAAAAAAATTATAATTAGTAAAAAAATAATAAAAATAAAATTCTTACTATTATGATTTAATATTTTAAATATAATTATTATATTATTATTTTGTTATAATTAAAATAGAATTACTATTATTATAATTTTATTATGTTACTTAAATTTGTAATAATTGTGGTTTATGTTAGGAAACACCCGGGTTTGAACCGGGACTTTCACCTTAAAAGGGAGACACTCAACCACTCGAGTTCTGTTTCCTAATAATCAAAAGATTATTTATAAAAAAAAATATAATCAATTTTAACAAATAAAATAATTTTTAAATTAATAAAATTTTACTTGTATTTTTTTAGATATAAATGTTTAGTTTAATAAAAATTAATTGAATAACTTAACTGAGTTGACCAGATTCGAACTGATATAAGCCATTACCAAAAAATGGTGTTTTTCCAATTAAACTACAACTCATTCTATCACTGATCTTCTTTTATTAATCTCAATATAAATATATTTATTACATAACATATTTTAGTGATTATACAAAGATATAATATTAAAATCAGGTTCATCTGGATTAATAAATATTTTATTTTATTTTAGATTATGAGGATATTAAAAAATAAATCTTATCTTAAACACCTACTTTATAGTACAGAAAATCAGGTAAATAAGGTAATATAAACATTGTTAAATTAATAGCTTTTTTTTAGATATAAAAATTTTATATTGATTTATACATTTATGACCATTTAAGTATCTAGTACTTTTAATGTTATATTTAGATAATAAATATATATCGTAAAATATCTACTTCATTTAAACTAAATTAATCTTTACTAATTATAATAGTTTTATTTATTTTAAGGTAATAACCATAACACATAATCCAATATGCTATAGCACGAGGTATTAATAATAATAGTTCTCCTATATTTTTGAGTAGAATTTTTACATTTTATTATTAATTATTATATACCAATTTGAGTAAATTACCGTAAAATAAGGAAAAGTTAAAGTGTGAAAATAATAAGAAGTATAAGTTTTATTGTATTTTTCATGTAATCTTTTTATTTCTTTAGGTCCAGTTTATACTAAAGTTTTCAATTGATTATATAAATGATCTATAAAATCTTTATTAGATTTATCAAATCGTATGTGTGCACTTTATCTTTTAGACAAAAACGCATTTCCTAGTAACATACCATTTATTATATCTACCATTACTTGAGTAAATATTACTTTACTTTTATCCATTTTATTCATTTATTGACAAAAATTCATCATGATTATTAAAATACTTAATCATTCTATACGCTTAATTTGCTTTAACTACTTAATACTTAAAAAATCATAACATTAAGTTAGTTATTAAAATAAAGATTTAAACTTTGATTGAATAAAATCATTATTTTTTTTTTATTAGACAACATATTTATTTTATTACTTCAAATTTATATTTTATTATATTTTTTTATTATTGCCGAAAACTGGAATCGAACCAATATTTAAATCTTACAAGGAATTCGTTTTACCTATTAAACTATTCCGGCTATGATAACTTAATTTAATTTGTAAAATTATTTAATAATAAAAATTTTATAATATAGAAAAAGTATATAACTGAATTTATTTATATTAACATTATTTCTTATATATTAATAAAAATATATTTATATCTTATTTTTATTTGCCCCGGAATGGAATCGAACCACTTTTTTTCGATCTTCAGACGAACGCTTTAACCGTTGAGCCACCGAGGCTATTATAATTAATAAATATAAACTTTTTTATTTTTTAACTATAAATTAAATTTTTCATATTGGAGAAAGATAGATTCGAACTATCATATTTGTAATGCAAATACAACTGATTACCATTATCAGATTCCCCCTTTTAATTAATTAATCTTGTTATTTTTTTAATTTTTTTTTTATTTTTTAATTAATATATTTATTTTATAATTTAATTAATTTGTTATTTTATATAATTAAAAAGCTTAATCAAAATAAGTCTTCTTTTACAAATTTTGTATAATAAAACCAATAAATTTATAAATAATATGAATTTAAATAAATTTATCTATAAAAAGGGTGATATTAAAAAAAAAATAAATAAGATAAAAATTATTGTAAGTTGTAAGTTTTTTTCGTATAATTCTAAGTATTAAAAAATTATAAAATATTGTAATTATATTAATAAAAATAATAAAATTATTTATGTTTATTATATTTATAATAAAATTTATTTACAAATTTTTATTTTAACTGATTAATTAAACAGAATCTATCCATGCTAAATAATCTTGAACTGAAACAGCTTCTACGGCTATTGGCATAAATCCGTGCCAAACTCCACATATTTCTGAACATTGTCCATAAAATGTTCCTGTTCTTTCAGCTAATATAGATGATTGGTTTAATCGTCCAGGTGTAGCATCAATTTTAAGTCCTAATGAAGGTACTGCAAAAGAATGAATTACATCAGCTCCAGTTACTATTAATCTAATGTGACAATCTACAGGTATAACCATTTTATTATCTACATCTAGAAGTCTTAATTGACCTAATTCAAGATCAGATTCAGGTATCATATAAGAATCAAATTCAACAGAATTTCCATTTTCATTCACATAATCACTATATTCATAAGACCAGTACCATTGGTGACCAACTACTTTTATAGTTATTGTTGGTGATGTTACTTCATCTAATAAATAAAGTAATCTAAAACTAGGGAATGCAATAACAATTAAGATTAATGCTGGAGTTATTGTCCATATTAATTCAATTAATGTACCATGATTTAAGTATTTGTGTACGATAGGTGAATTTGTTGAATTATAGTAGTACATTACTGAACCTAAAACCCAGAAAACCCCTACACAAGTAATAATTAAATAGAAGAAAATTGTATTATGTAATTCTACAATTCCTGTAAATGCTGGTGCAGCACTATCTTGGAAACTAATTTGCCAAGGTTGTGGAGCGTCATTAAATATAGTATTAAAAATTGAAATATTTTTTAACATTTAATATTTAGAAAATATACTCAGTCTTAGTTTACTTTTTCATCAATAAAATTTAAATTTAATTATAAAAATTTTATGATCTAAATACCTTGTAATTATTTTATTTAATTACATTATCATATATATAAAAAAATAAAAATAAATTAATTATTATTTAATTATATATATATTTAACATTAAAAATAAATGTTAATAGGTATCCTAAGATTAATCTTAATCAATTCTCTTATTATAATTTAAATTTTTTAATTTAAGTTTATTTATAATAAAATCCAAGAAGTAAAGGATTCGAACCTTTTCTAAATTAATAATATTTTACATTTTTACCTAATATATTATTATTTGCTTTACCTTCCAGCCCACTTCTTTATTTTGCTAAATTTTTATTTTATTATTTGACTAATAATAACAAATTATATAATATAAAACATATATTATTAAAAATAATTATTAAATTATAATAAAAAAAATTAATATATGTTATATTTTCATACGTGATAGTATATTTTTAGTTTCAACCTATAACATCAAGTCAATTAAATAATTAGTAATGCTAAACTTTACACTTTACAGTGAATTCATTTGCATCCTATTAAAGAAATGTTCTATTTCTTAATTTATTTGGATTTTTCCCAACTCTTTGCCATATTATATATAATAAGATTAAACATATTAATTTATAATACAATTCTATCTTAAATTCAATAAAATATAACTTTATTGAAAAGATTACAAGAAATATTTGATAAGATAGGAATACCTATCAATCCTCCAAAGATAGAGACAAAGAGAAATCCATGATAGTATCTAGGGGATAGTTTCGTGCTTTATATACAATCAGCTCTTATCTAATATGTTTGTGGCTACCCAACTATGCCAATTAATTACAATATCCGCTTTACTTTTGCCTTCAAGTTTTTAAAGTTCATTTTCAACAATTGGTACACTAGAGAAACACATCCTATTGGTCCTTTCGTACTAGAAGGTCTCCCCCTTTTTACTATTTGTCCCACCAGAAGATAGGGACCATACTGACTCACGTCGTATTAAACCCAACTCATGTAACCTTTTAATCGGCGAACAGCCGAACCCTTCCAAGCTTCTTCCCCCGGAGGATAGGATAAGTCGACATCGAGGTGCCAAACAGCCGGGACAATGTGTACTCTCGCCGGCTATCAGCCTGTTCAAATTATTGTTATGTAATAATTATAAATATTATTACTCCAGTAACTCACGCTACTGTTCAGACTATGTCTTCATCTTTTCTTACAAAATATTTTTCTTATTATAATTTAAAATATAAATTGTTAACTATGCGATTTAGATTAATAAATTTTAGGTAATTTAAACTTCATTTCAGCTATAATATAAGGTTTAATCAAGTCTAAAAAAAGTGGATAATTTTAAGAATTTATTACAATTACTTTTGTACCTTTGTTTTCTCGAATATTACAGTTTAATCTAAATTTGTCATTCAATTCTTTAATCATTTGACTTACTTCAGAATCTGAAAAACTTTGAGTATTTAATACAACACTAGTATTTTTAGAATTTAAATTGTAATCTAATTTACCACCATCATCCATGAACCAATAAGCTAAACCTCTAGCCGTTAAATGATTTTTTATTAAATTAATCTTAACACTTTTTTTATTATTATTAATAAACAGTTCAGCTAAAAAATTAAAGGCATTATGACTTATAGTTTGAAAGCCCCAATTAATTACAAGATTTCCTTTAGGGCTATATCTTTCCTTTTTATGAGGAACAGACAATACCCATTCATCAAATAGATTAAAAACATGAGTAGAATAAGCTAATTGTTTATTACCCCATTCAAATTTCATTCTATAACTTTTACCTTTGTTTTGAGTTTGTAAACTAGCATCACCTAACATTAAATCAATTGATGCTTCATACTGATTTTTATTTAAAGAAAATAAAGATGCTTTATACTCTCTCATTAATTTACTATTTGGACTTTTACCTATTATATCAGATTTGTTAATTTTATTCATTTTTTCATAAAAGTTTTTTTAGTTATCACAACCTTAAGTTTAAATTTTCTTTAATTAAATGTTAATTACATTAATTAAATATTGTATATTAGAAATTAGATGCTGGGCACTCGTGGAAAGATTATTGTAAGCATTACTCACTTTCTAGTCGTTGAACGTTCTTATCTTACTATTAAAATATTATAATTTTGTTTTTAATGATGCTAAGATAAGCTTCGCTGCAAATTAACTTTATATTTAAGTTTTCTTTGTCAATTCACCCAGTTTTTTACCTTATTATTTAGTTAATAAGGAGGACAACAAATTATCCCTAGCGTAACTTTTATCAATTGATCCCCGTCTATTCCATAATATAGCGAGGGGTCACTATGCCCTACTTACGTATCTGTGCGACTTTTAAGTCTATCAGTTAAGCATGCTTACCGCCATTGCACCCTCCATAACCTTATCACTGGTTAATTGATCTCCATTCAACTTCTAGCTATACCTTATAAAAACAAAAAATAAAAATTGATGTTAAAGTAAATTAAAAAATTTACAGCAATATAATGTTTGTGAGAATATTTACACATTAATATTATTAATAGTAAATATTTTTATTTAATTTTATATTTGGATGTACTTTGCTACTCTATTAAAGACGACCGCCCCAGTCAAACTGCCAATCAATCAGCTCTCCCATTTTAGTTTGTTTAATTAAAAAGGTAAACATTAACCCAACCCTAGACTTAAGGTATTCCATTTTTTTGTCTATCGACATACCTATTTTCTATTGACTAAGGTTGTTCTAGATTAATATGATGATTAACTACAGTAGAAGCTGCATAGGGTCTTCCCGTCCCCCTGGTGGCAACCCGCATCTGCACGGGTAATTCAATTTCACTGAGCAAGTTGTAGAGACAGTGAAGCCATCGTTAAATTATTGATACCGGACCACATTTAATGGCCAATTTATTTTGCTACCTTAGGCAAAAAATAATTTAGATTATTCTCTAAGTTATTTGTGGATTGTATCATCAATTTTAATTTGATTAAAAATTGCTTAGTGTGCAATCTCTGAGGGCATAATAAAATTAAAAAATAAATTTAAATTACTAATTAAATAATTAATAATTACATAGGGTATTATACAATATATATTTATTTGTTATTCTTCAAGTAAAATATCAGATATTAAATTTTGTTTTGCTAAATTAGAAAAATAAGTTTCTTTATCATTAATAATTTCAAGTACTTCGTTTAAAGTTCTTTTTCTACCTTTTCCTTTTCCTGTTAAATTATAAGATAATTTTACCATTTCTATAAGAGTTTCTTTATTTCTTTGTTTACCTTCAGCAGACATTAATACAATATTTTTAAATAAATTGTATTCTTCTACTTTACAACTAAAAGGTTGAACATAAGTTTCTAAAAACGGTATAATATGTTTAATTATATGTTTATAACCTTTAACTGTATAAACTAAAATATGTGGAGAACCTGATTTTTGTAATATAGATCCTACACCAAATAAAGTTTTATAAGATTCTAATATATTTAGACCATTTTCATGTTGACTTACATTAAATACTGGTTGTAAATTTACTCCATATTTAAATTTTATTCCAACAGAAATAGATATAGAATTAGAACCTTCTCCTTCAACAAAACCACCTAAAAAGTAAAGATAATTAGGTTTTTTAATATTTTGATTTTTTTTATTTAAATTATTTTTAAATTTATTATTTCCCTGCTGGTTACCTTTATTTTCTAATATTAAATTATTTTTATTCATTTTTATCAATTAAATACAAAAAAATAGTAATAGTGTCTAACACCAGAAATGATTTAAACTCCTGGCTAATTTTAAAAACCTATTTAAAATTTTAAATTAATAAATAAGTAGTGTACACTATTGTTGAAACAAATTTTTATATCTATATTAATATTGATAAAATAGCAATATATTATTAAAGAAAAGGTTTCCAGCATATAACTAAGTTTAGTGAGGACCCTATTAAAATAATAAATAATATTGATCCTCATAGTTAAGACCGCTATTAACCAGATTTTCGATAATTAACAGTTACCCATCACTTCTCTTATATTAATGGCATCGGGCAAACCTCACTACCTATACTATGATTTACATCGTTGCAGATAGCTGTGTTTTTAGTAAACAGTCGGGGCTTCCGATTTTGTGCCACCACAAAAGAGATTAATAAAATTCAATGGAGTTATTAATTTCTTAAAAATGGTTCCTCTTGTCGTCGAACTTATGAGGTTAATTTGCCGAGTTCCTTAACAACTTTTAGCTCTACGCCTTAGTATACTCTACCTACGAACCTGTGTCGGTTTAGGGTACGGTAGGCTCAATTTGTAATTAAATTTTATTTAATATAAAAAATAAATAAAGACAATTCAGGTTCACACCTAAAATTAAATTCTTTTGACTAAACTAAATATAAAAATAAAAATAAAATTAACTCTTAGACTATTAGAGTAAATCTAAAATTTATTAGAATATATATTTTTTGATAGAGAAACTAAAAGTTTAGTTCTAAATTATTTTCTACAAATTGAGTTATTCAAACATTTTTTTCCTGGTCCCAATTTTATTAAAAATAACAACTAAGTTTACTATTAAATTAAACTTAATTTATCAAAACAATTCAATATTAATTTTTAAAAATCATTTACATTTTCAGAAATTAATTTTCTTTTCATAAGAATATTGCTAAACTAATAAAAACAATTGTTTAAATTAATTATAATCAATATTTTCATTACTATTCTGTGTTATTTACTAATAATCTCCCTGTGGACTTTCAAAGTTGAACTCATCAGACAAAACATTGGTTTTGTGCCTTAGAGACCGCTATAACATTAGTTGAATTAATCTTTAGCTAATAACCCTTTCGTATTCGGCGAGAAAGTTTAAATCTTAAAAGACCTCTCGATCTAATTTCTTCTTTCTTTTTGCGTTACTCATGTCAGCATTATCTCTTCAGATTCCTATGAACAATGAAACACTGTTAATCATGGGGATTGAAACTATCTGAATGTTCTACTACCTAGATTTTAAATAAAATAAAGATAATATATTAAATTAAGATAAATAAAATATATTAACAATATAAAAATCTAATTATAAATTATATTTATATTATACTTTAAACTATTAAAAAGATTTGTTACTTATAAAATTTATTATTTTGTTATTAATATATTTCATAAAAATGGGAAATATTAAACTAATTTATATTAATTTTGAAATAATTTAATTAAATAATAATTAATTAATTAACAGTTCAAGATTAAATTTTGTATAATTAATTATTTATAAAAAGTTTAAGATATATTTGTCTATAAAAATTATAAACAAATAATAATTTTTTATTTAAAATTAACACGATATCGGTTGATTATTTAAGACCCGTTGAATTTTCGGCGCAACACTCTAAGGGCTGATGCGTTGTTACACGATCATTATAAGTAGCTACTACCAGGCTCACTTTACAGCTGCATTCAATTTGTTACTTCCTTTATTTCACTTAATAATCATTTGGGACCTTAATCATGTGTTCTCGGCTGTTTCCGTCTTGACTACCCAACTTAGCATGAGCAGTCTGAATATCTACCACCAATTTATGTAATTCCGAGTTTCACTTCCATTGGTAAGATTTTCGAGGTCCCCGCAACCTAAACTCCTAATAAAATAAAGAATTTTTTAAAAATTTTATATTCTAAAACTTGTTGGGAATTGCCGTGCTGTACCTCCATAAATTTTGTGTAGATGTCATACTTAAATATGTTTCGTAGAAAACCAGCTATCACCAGGTCAGATTGGTATTTCGCCGCTTTCAAGGACTCTTCGGAGAATTATGCAACATTCACCCGTTCGATCCATTATAATCTGGTCCTAGAAAGATCACCTGGCTTCGGGTCTAATAGAAGTAACTTACCCAATATCTTTACGATCCAGTCGCTTTCGCTAAGGTTTTTAACCTTGCTACTCCTATTAACTTGCTGCATTTATACCAATATTTTCATATTGGATTAGACTATACCTTCAACTCAATAAAAATGTTAGGTAATTAATTTAATTAAAAATGAAAAGAAAGTAATATATAAAATATTTATTATATTATTATTTAAAGTCAATTTTGTAATAAAAATGATCAATAATATAAGGTTTAATTAATTCTAATAATCTTTTTTTAGAACTACTAAATACATATAATCTATGACCATTTGTATGTTTGTGATTTCCACATTCTAAATTAAATTTATTTTTCAATATTTCACTTAATTTATAATTATCCTCTAAAGTATAAGATTCAGTACAAAAATAAAAACCATTAATTGATTTATAACTATCATCCATGAACCAATAAGCTAAACAGTAATTTAATATAACATAATAATTAATAATATAATCATTAATTACTTAAATGAGATATTGAGGGTATCAACTAAAATATCTAATATTTAGTTAATAAATTTGAATTTTTTTTAATTAATTAATTTACCATAATTTTCTGGAATATTTGAGTGCTGACGTGTTACCGATTTTATACGCAATTGCGTGTAATCAGTCTGATGGTTTACCACCAAGTCGTTACAGGGCTAATAAAAAGAGTAAATTTATTTAATTTTTCTTTAACATAATAAACTTATTACATTATGATATAAAAAATTTATAAATAAACTTACATAGTAAATATTTATTTACTTATTCCTACGATTTACAGCTTCCCACGGTATTTCCATAGACATATCTTTAGGATTCACCGTTAGCATTATTTTGACTTATTATTTAAAAATAACACCGACCTATTAAAGTCATGAGTCAGTATTTTAAAGAATTTCTCAATTCTTTTGGGCAAGCAATTCACCCATTATGCAAAAGGTACGCCGTCATCTCTCGTTTTTTTTTGTAAAGAAATTTCGACTGCTTATAGAGTTACTAATTCAAGTCTATTTCACTGCGTTATTTACTTTCAAGGGTTATAATTTTCAATATATTATTTCTAGTTATATCTAATAATCACTGACCCTCACACTTTTCAACTTTTCCCTCACGGTACTTTTTCACTATCGCTAAATTTATAATACTTAGCCTTAGAGGATGGTTCCCCTATATTCCGACAAGTTATCTCTCATCGTACTTGATTATTGAAATATTATTATATATATTATTCATATTATATAATATAATTCATTTTTATTTATATAAAAAATACAGGGCTTTTGACACCTTTTATATGGACCTGCTTAAAAAAACATTCAGCCAATAAGTAATTAATTATGAAAATTTAACTTTAACATAATTTATATTTACTTATACTAATAATATATTAAATTTATTAAGTTATTTTAAATGAAATTCCACTTTCACCAAATTTTAACTTTAACTTATTTTTATCTTTAAACAAGAATAAAAGTTAATATATTTTTAATCGCTTGTTATTTTATATAAATAAATCAGGCTAATCCGATTTCACTCACCATTACTTTCGGAGTCTCGGTTGATTTCCTTTCCTTTCCCTAATGAAATGTTTTACTTCGGGAAGTAATAATAATAAGGTTTCCCTTAGGATCGCCACATTCTCACAAACAGATTCCATGTATAATAAATATAAAAATATTATAAATTTATATCTGTATTGATGGCTTTTGGCTTTTGCCTCCTTTTTTATAAATTTGCTAGTTATCCTTAATAACCCCTTTAAAATACTTATAAATTAAATTTTTTTTTGATGTTAAAACAATATTGTCATCGATACTTTTATAATTATTTTTATTATTATTTTTTAAATATTTATATTTTAATTAAAAATTTACTTAAAAATAAGTTAATATAAAAAATTTTTAAAATTAATTTAAATAAAATTAAATAATATTTTATATTTTAAATATAACTAAAGAAATTCTAATTAGATTATTTTTTTTTTGATAATTAATTAATTTGCAATTAAAAATAAATTAAGATAATAAAAATTATAATAAAAGAGGTAAGATTAGTTTAATTGGCAAAATGACGTCTTGTGGCGACGATGTTCAGAGTTCAAATCTCTGATTTTACCCTTTAAAATAGAATATATTAATATTTAACATATTAATTTAAATATTTAATAATTATTAAATTAAATATTTATGAAATAAAGCTAAAAAAAGGAATCGAACCTTTGTTTTACCGTCATGAATGGTATGTTTTAACCGATTAAACTATTTCAGCTTAATAAATTTTATAAAAAAGATTAATATAATTAATACATATTTTTATGTTTATTTATTATTGTATGAGTTAGAATATCTATAGAACTAATGTTGTTATAATACACATAATAAATTTAAATATTTTTAATATATTAAAATACATATAAATTTATTAATTTTATATTAAACTGTTTTGGTCTAAATTTTTATAGGTAAAATATAGGAATCTTAATTTTTTCATATTTATTTATTAGCTATAACAGACTTAAGTGTTAGATTTTTTTAATTAAATAAATTTAAATTTTCTTGAAGAATATCCACAAATTATTTTGTTATAAAGAATATATTTAATATAACCTTGAATCTTCTCTAAATTAAACTTTATTTTTAATAAAGAATTAATCCCAGTTTTAGATATCTAACTCTCTTTTAATAAAAATTTTTATATCTATTAATTTTTTATAGTAAAATAATTAAATTTAACATTAAATAAATATAGTAAAAATTATAATCTAATTTATTTTTATAACCTTTAACTTTAGTTATAGACTTTAATTGATTATTATTATCTGAATATACTCCACCATATACTTTATGAGCTATAAATGTTGCTTTAATAAAATTATAATATAATTTCATTAAACCTAATTCTGTACCTATAAAATTATCGGATAATGTTGGAAATTTATGTATATTAAGAGAATATTTATTAAAAATTAAAATATTAAAATTTTCAATAACTTGATATAAATTAATACAATCTTGATTACAATATTTAATACTTTCATCTTTCAATGACCAATTATTATTAAATAATTTTGTATATTCATTATATTGTTATACATTAATATTAATAAAATATTTAAATGAAGGAACTATACCAATGTAATTTAAGTTAATATTATTATTAAATTTATCATTAATAAAGTTATATGGAAATAAAGTTTTATTGTCTACATTAAATTGTTTACTTAATTTACTTAAAGATGTAGGTCACATTAATAATGAATCTCTAAAAGCAATATTATATTTACCAAAAATAATTTTTATTTCAATCATTTTATCATCTTTAATAATTGGTTTAATATTAATATTTTAAATAGAAGATAATTTTTTTAAATTGAATATACCATCCAAATTAAATAAGTTATGTACATATACTTTATATCCTTTATATTTTATTTTTAAAATAGAAGAAATAGCATGAATTAACATATGATTATGATCTTTGTAATCGTTTAAATAAAAAGATAATTTATTTATTCCATCAAATATACAAATACAATAAGAGATCATTACATTATTAATAACTTTAGTTTCTATATTCTAAAGTAATAAAGTTATTATTAAATTATTATCTTTTTAAATAGAAGTTAAAAAACTAGTTTCTTTCTTTAATGATTTAAGAATTAATTAATTATTTTAAAAATAATGAATATGATTATTAACTATTCTTCTAAAAATAAATAAATTATTAACATCCATAAGATAATCATAAAATTTTATAATTAAATTATTAGTTTTTAAATTAAGTAAATGTATTTCATTATGATCTTTTTTAATATATACTTTATAAAAATATTTACCACTAAAATCATTTACATGAATAATTTTATTTGAAATATTATAAAATATATTACCCCATAATTTATAATCCAATAGTATTAGGTAAATTCCATCCCATTATTTTATAAGATGTTTTATTAAAATTAAATTTTTATTAATAGAAGAAATTTTAGATTTATTATTAATTAATTTATCTTCAGGAATAATTTTATAACTAAATATAATATTATTAATTTCTCTAATTTTATAATCTTCATTTTTCCAAATTAATATATTCTTTAAATAGTTCAAATAATATTTTAAATTCATTATAATTTACCTTTTGTATATTACTTAAAGTAACTAAAGTATTATCAGAATATTCAATTATTAATAATAATATTACCATTTTATTTTCAATTTTAGTCGTAATTTCTTTCAAAAATTTTAATAAACTATGTTTTAACCTACTATTAGTTAATAATTTATTCTTATAAGATATAGTATAATGATTCCATATATCAGGAGTTAATAAATTACTTTGATTAAATTTATTCATATTATTCATTTTTATTATAATCATTTTTTTATTACGTCTATTTTTCTAGACTGTTATAATTGCTAAAAAGAAAAATAAATACTTATTGGAATTAGCATCAATAAATAACTAAAATTAATTTAATTATAATTTTCAAAATCTATTATATAAAATATTACAATATGTCTATTTTTATAGAGTTATATAATATTTAAGTAATGAATACTAAAATTAATTTAATTATTGAAAATTTGATGGATATACTTTTGATAAAAATAAAATATATTTGAAGAATATATAAATTAAATTTGTTTAAAAATGAAGGGTAACCTAAATATAAATAAAAAAATTATATATATTAATAAAATTATAAAATATTTTTATTAATTAATGTAATTCAATAGCATCTTTAATGTAAGAACATACAAGAAGTACAAATACATAAGCTTGTATAAATGATACAGCTAATTCTAAACCAGTAATAGCTAAGAATAAAGCAAAAGGTACTAAAGTTACAATAAATATAATTAATCCACCTGAGAACATTTGATATAAGAATGTAGATAAGATTTTTAATAATGTGTGACCAGCTACTACATTAGCAAATAATCTTATACCTAAAGAGAAAGCTCTAGCTAAATAACTAATTAATTCAATTAAAACTAATAAAGGAACTAAAGCTAAAGGAGTACCAGAAGGTATAAAGAATGAGAAAAAATGAATTTTATGAATAGATAATCCAAGTATTGTTACACCAATTAATATAGTAAATGATAATCCAATAGAAACAATAACTGAGGTAGTAATTGTATAAGAATATGGTATGTTACCTAATAAATTAGCTATTAATATGAAAAAGAATAAAGAATAAATAAAAGGTAAATAAATTTCTCTACCTATTTGTTCTCTAACCATTGAATTAATACTTGCAAATAAACTTTCTAATAATATAGACCATTTAGAAGGTAATAATTTAGTATCATTATTACCCATAAAATGTAATCCTACAATTAAAATAAAAATTAAAAATGAGTATAAAGCTAAATTAGTTAAAGTTAAACCAATATAACCTAAAATAGGTGCATCTAAACTTAATAAACTAGTTACTTCAAATTGTTCTAATGGAGAATTTATATATAAATTAGATTGAATTATATTCATCAACATTGTTATAATTAAATTATAATGTTTCTTTACGCTTAATTTGTTGAAGTACTTAATATTTATAAAATCATCAATTTAAGTTACTTCATACTTTTATTAAACAAAACAATAAAACTAAAAAAAATATTATATAAAAAATAAAATTTTTAAATATTATTTTTTTTATTATTCATATAATAGTCACAAATATCATCAAAATTTACTAAAAAGAAATCTAAATAATGAAATACTAAATATCCAGATATAATTTATAATTAAAAAAAAATAAAATAAGCATTAGCTTGTAAAGCTAAAGAATAATTAGAATAAAAATAAATTAAAAAATTTATCTGAATTATAACCAAAATTAGACACTACTAGATTAAGTATAAAGACTAATAAAATTATCTAGAATATTAATAATATGATAAATATCAAAATAATAAATATAATTAAAAATAGGGTAACCGGCAATAAGTGCAGAAATTATAAAAATTCTAAAATAATTTTTTAAAATTAATTTTTTATATAATTAAATTAAAAATTTAACAAACAAATAAATTTTTGTTGAAAATTTAAGACTGCACTGGTAACATGTTAAATGCATGAAATGGAATGGGACTAGCTAATGACCATTCTAATGTATTAGCTGAATCTGTTTCATTATCAAATTGTGAGATAGAAGTAAAGAATGAAGGCACTGCCCATGGGTTATTATTAACTTCTTTACCATTTGCAAATATATCAAAAATAATATAACCGAATAAAACAGTAGCTAAAACAGAAATTAAAGAACCAAAACTAGATATAGCATTCCATCCTGCAAAAGCATCTGGATAATCTGGAATTCTTCTTGGCATCAATTATGTTATCATAGAGTAATTTAAACCCTATTTCCCAATATTACTATTGGGTTCAGATTAAGTCATCAATTATAATTAAATAATTGTTGGGCGCTTGTATCAGGATTATTGTTGAAGTAACTCACCTGTTAATCGTTGAACTCGCTTATTACTAATTTTTAATCATAAAAATTATTACATCGTAATAAGATAAGCTGCAAATTAACCTGTACACAGGTCTTTCTTGCAATTCACCCAATTTTACAAATAATATACAACTTACAGCTTCACAATATGAGAGGCTATAGTTTTTATTTTTGTGTCCTATCATTTATCTACAATAAATAAAACAAAGTAGAATATAGTAAACAAAGATATGAAGAAATATATTACTGGGGCAAATGTAATATTTTAATAAAGTTTTGTACGTCTAAAAATTTTACCTTTAAATGGCAAACTGTTTTTAATATATTTAGTTAATGTATCTTTTCCTATATTAAATTCTTTAGAACAATTTACTGTAGAAAACTCTCCAATGAAAGACAAATCTGAACTATTATAAACAAAAACTAGTTTAGTTATTTTAGCTATCGTAGAAGAAGTTTTTATTTTACCATATAATGGATTATTACTTCCGCTTTTATTTCGATTTTGCATTTCTAAGAACTATTTAGATTTAACACGTCCAAACATTGAATTCAATTGACCTGAAGGATTTAATCCAAATTCTAACTTATGTTTATAACCTTTAGTAGAACCTGCTATTTTAGCCAAAATAATCACCAGTTGAGGAAAATTAATAAATAACATATCTAAATAGTGTTGTTCTCTTGAGAGTATAAATTCTTTTTTTACACTACCTGAAGTATCCAAATCTTCTAATATAGCTAAAGCAAAATTATGTATACCATAATAATTTATATTATGATAAATAGGAAAATTTCGACGTAAAGCACTAGGAGTCCAATAGCTTAATAATCTAATAGAACCATTCCAAGCACTACCTACGTATATTTTACCTGTAATAAGATTTACCCTTTGATATATAATAGATTGTTTTTTATTATCATAACCAATTAAATTTTTAAGATAATTAGGATTATCATATAGTCTTATTGGAGTATTTAACCATTGTAGTTTAATATGAGGTCCATTTGGAAAATTAAATATCTTAAATTGTCTATCTTTAATAGAAATAGATACAGGGATAACATTAAAAATAATAGAATCTGTTAATATTTTTATATCTTCATATAAGTAAAAATACAATAACATAATTATATTAATAACTAAATGTTGTACATTAAATTGTGCTTTATTAAAATATTGAAAATAAATTTTACCCGCTAAACCTAAGAAATGTTGAGGAAAAAATGTAAGATTTACACCAATAAACATTGTCCAGAAATGAACTTTTCCTAAAAATTCGTTATATGTTCTACCAACAATTTTTGGTGTCCAGTAATAGAAACCAGCAAAAAGTGCAAATACAGCACCCATTGATAAAACGTAATGGAAGTGGGCTACTACATAATAAGTGATTTATGTTAACTTAAACTTACGCTTAAGATCGGACTATATCTTTATATACTCACTTAACTAAATAAGTTTTCAAATCTCACGTATAGTCTCTACAGATTCAGTAAACTGTTTCCACGGTATTGCCTTGATTACAGTAGTAGATGTTTCAGCACAAAAACATAATTAAGGTTTCACCGTTAGCTATTACAAAATAATAACCGATAAGCTGAACTTATCATAGTGAGATGACAACATAACACATTATTCAAAGTATTTTATAAAATTTAATAAACTATCATTTTTAGCTCCTAATAAAGGATAAAGTTCACAGTGATTTATAATTTTAAGTAAAATATTTTTTTTGTAAATTTCTAAAGAATAAAATGATTTATTTTTATATGGTGTTCTAATGACATTAGATGCATCAAAATATGTTTTAATAGCATTTAATATGTAAATATCTTTATTTTGTGATATAGAAAAAGAGGAATTTTTAGTTTGTCGTATTGAAAAACATCCTTCAGCTTCTATAAATCCAGATAGCCAACTATTAAAATAATTTAAAGGTAATTCAAATTTAATATTTTTTTCTTGTATTAGATTTAATTGTTTAGAATATTTTAAATTACGTGAAGCTAAATAAATATCTACATCACTATTAAGTAAACAACATTTTAAAAAAGAAAGACAGCAAATAATACGACTTGTTAATGGAGGATATTTATCAAAAATTTTTATAATATTAATAATATGATTTTTATTATCTAAAATCCAAAGAACAAATTTACCATCTTTAGATATTCTGACATGTCCTTTTAATTGATTAGAAATTAATATTAACATCTTAACATTAGATTCTAAATTAGATAATTTTATTACTAATCTATATTGTAAATTTTTTTGCCGCCAGTGATTTACTTGTATACTGCCATTTCCATCCATTAAACCTACCCAAAATTTTTTTATGTGATCATTATTAATAAAAATAGAACTAGCTAATAATTCCATAGAATCTAATTCTTTGAAAATTCTATCATGTAATGCGATATCAAGACTAGCATTAGATAAGATAACTCCTGTTACACAAAAATATTAATTTATTAATCTTTCCTAACTAAAAATATAAGCTTGATAAGGTTTATTTCTTAACGCATGAATTTTAATTATTCCATGAGTAATATTTAATTCTCTCTTAGTATGTGTTACTCCATCAAATTTTTTTATAAAATCTCTTTTTAAATTATATAAAAAAACAGCCTTTTTAATGTGAGAATTTTTCTTCATATCAGAAATAAGATTATTAAACTCAATAGAAGAAAAATTCAACATCAAGGGTATATCTGAGATATTATAAGGTAATTTAGAAAAATACCATTCACCTCTAAATAATTCCCCACTGTTAATAAAACCTAAAATAGTAGAATGATTAGAATTAATCAATTTAGCTAAAGTTAAGACAGAAGGAAAAATAACTTGTAAAATTTTATAAGAATTATAAACATAAACAGGATGAGCCGAATTAGCTTCAATTATTCTTAATTTAGATTCAGTAGAATGAGTTTTATTATAAAAAGGATTATTTTCCCCAACTAAAGCTCTGGATATTAAAGTTTTAGTAGCTTCAGAATGTACTCTATTTTTAGCTAAATCTGAAAGCATTTGTTTAGTAGCTTCTGTATGTTTATAACCTAATGATGAATAACCTTTTTTTTTAAAACGTAATAATAAGGCAAGAACTTAGATATAAAATAGGTTTCTCGCACAGTTAAAATTTTAATATCAGTATACTCTACAATTAAAACAGCAAAGTTATCTTGTCCATATTTTAATAACGCTTTTACAATAGGCATATTACTATTTTTTTTTTCTATTAAAAAGGCATTATTTAGATAATTACGCATTCTACCTGCAAGATTAACAGAACTACCTACATAATTATGACCATTTACTAAATTAACAAGTATATAAACACCAGTTTTATTTTTTTTTGATCTTTTAATAAGTGCATTCTATCATTCTTAAAGTTATTATAAACTTTAATTGGTTTAACTTGTTCTTCTATTTTAGTTAAAAAACAAGTAGATAATATAGAATAATCGTAAATATCTTTAATGTAATAAATATTTTTAATGTAATAACACAAAACTACAGAGAAATAATAAATATTTTCGTGGACTATATCTTATCCATCTAGTAAATAGTTGAACGGTCATTTACAGTCTCTGAGGATCCTTTTAAAATACGATTACGTATCCGTTGGTTTCCTGCTGATTTCTCTAGACTAAGCTTTTTGACTAAGCCTTATATTTCTAAAGTTGAGTATCTTAGGCTTCAGAGATTTCCAGCACATAATAACCTTTAAAGAGAACTAATTAGTTTTATATAATCCTCCAATTGTGAATAAAGCTAAGAAACCAATTGTGAATATTAAAGGTGTTGTAAATCTTAAACTACCTCCGTATAATGTTGCTCAGGGTTCAGCCTTTAACCATTTCAGGTTCAGCTAGCTTATTTCTCAATATAAATATAAAATAAATATTTATATCTTATTTAGGTGTTAATCTAAAATCCGTCACCGGTGAACTGGACCATTCCTTGTAACTTCATATACAATTATTTATTGTACTTAGATAGTCATGTGGCGTCTGGCCTCTACGCTTTTACAATAATAGTTTCCCTCGCTTACGCATTATTGATTTAGTTCGACGATAGTCTTAAATTTATTTTTAATTCTAAATTTAAGATTTCCCTCGAGTTTGCCACTTCAGAATTATTAATTATTTTAATAAAAATAAATTTAAATAAATAATTTATATTTCATAGAATCGCAAAAATATGGTAAAATATGTGGTTGTAATTTTATCATAGATCTAGAAGATATATAAATAGTAGGTTGATTTCTTTGTATATGTAAACTACAACTTAAATCAAAATTATAAATTAGAATACTTATAATAGAAACAACTTCTTTAACAGTAAAAGACTGTGTTTGTAAAGTTAAACCTTTGTAAGTTTTAGTACCATCACACATTATCCAATGAGCTAATCCTTCATAAGTTAAAAGTTCATATAGATTTAAAGGAACAATTTTAATATTTTCTTTATAAAAAATAGAATGTAAATAAGTAAAACAAGGATAACTACGAGTAGTAAATTGTATAGCTTTAAATTGTTTATTCTTTAAATTAGTATTAGTAATAAAAGGTAAATTAGAACAATAATGAGATAATTTTGTAAAACAATAAAAAAGATATTCAATTTTATCTATTGATTGTTTTAAAGAAAATCTGGTATTACCTGCATTATTTATTTGTAACCAACTATCTGATATAATTAATCCTACTAACATTGGCATTAAATAATTAGGTATATCGACCATATGTCTAACTATAGAAGTATAAGGAGGATAACCTATTGTAGAAGTTAAATTTTCACCATAAATAACTAATTTTTTACATTTATTATTATCAAGTAGATATTTTTTAGACCTAGGAAATCTTTCTAATAAATTTAAAGTATTTTTGTTTTTAATAATAATTCTGCTGGTCATATTTCTCTTACTGAAGGAGTATGACAACCATGAAAAGATTTTAATTCCAGTTGGAACCGCAATTACCATTGTAGCCGCGGTAAAGTAAGCTCTTGTATCCACATCCATTCCAACAGAGAACATGTGGTGAGACCATACTAAGAATCCTAAGATCCCGATTGAGAACATAGCATAACAACTCTTATAAATTAAATAAAATAAAATAAAATAAAATAAAATAAAAATTTAATTAAGAAAAAAAAGTTTACTTTTGTTTACGTTTAGAATTCATATTATGTTAAATATTTTTGATAGCTTTAATATTTTTGCTACCAGATAATTTAAATAATTCAGCAGCATTTTTAAAATCTGAAAAATCTAAAAATTTAATATTATAAAGAGGATATCTATTAAAATGAGGTATAATAATTTCATAAATTTTAGTAAAATCTTGTACATAGAAATCACATCGGTCATTATTTAATCGTATATTTACATTACCACAACCAAAAAACAAAATGAGTTTTTTCATTAATAAACTATCTTGTGAATGTTGAGTAATATGAAATCTAAAATAAACTTGATTCGTAACTTGTCGTATACCAATAAAAAATCCACCATCTCCAGCTGTAAATCCAGATACCCAATTAGGATTTAAATTATCTGGTAAATTAACATTAATATTATCTACACCAACTATATTAGGGAATATATTTAAAACAGAAGACGATAAACCTCTATTAATAGAAGCATAATAAGTTAGAATAGTTTGAAATCCAGCTGAATTAAGATGCTGTTTTGTATGCATTAATTTTACTACTTTAGACCATAATACAAAATCAGAATATTTTTTAGTAATTAAAGAATATGCGGAAAAATGTGGTATAATAACATTAAATAAATCTTCAATTTTTTGTAACTCTATATACACATTTAAACTTTTTTGGTCTAATTGTAACTAAACCAACATCGAAAAATTCTTTTATTTGATATAAAATTTCAATATCTTTAATGTGTAAATTAATCTCAAAACTTACTATTGTACGCCAATTTAAATTAGATCTTCTCGTTACAATAACACTAAAGCAACCTTCTGCCTCACAGAAACCAGTAACCCAATTCGATTCTATTTTATTAAATATTTTAGTATTATTACTAAAAATCCGTTTTTCAGAAAAAGCTACTTTATTTTTATATTTAACTATAATTGAATTAACATAAGACATTATAAAGCAAAACTCTATTTTAATATAGAGCTGGACTATATCTTAATTCTTATAAATAAGAATTTTTTACGTAAAGTCTCTGAGGCTATAAGCCTGCTGATAATTTCTGTCTAAAAAAATTAGACCTGAAAATTAAAAAATAAAATATTATTACACAAAAATAATAATAATTATTTAATAAAAATTTAATTTTAATTACAATAAAAATTAAAGTAATAAAATTTATAAGAATATCTCAGCATACAGTAAAATTTCTCTGTGTAAAATAAAACTATTTTTATTTTTTATAACTAGAGGGCCTATAAGCTATTAGACCATACCAAGATAACCAAAGATAGGTTTACCTGAAAATGTTGATACTATGTGACTAACTATTCCAAATCCAGGAATAATTAAAATATAACAATTTAAATTTTGGATAAAAAAAATATCCTATTAAAAATAAGATTATTTTAATATTATCACTCAAGAACTCACGCTCTTGTTAGGACTTTATCTTAATCTATTGTATCTGAATTATTTCTATTCATTGTTTTTTTAAGTTTAATTATTTCATCTACACCTGAATCAGTTAAATGTTTTTTATTTTGAATAATAATATAAGCTTTTCTCCATTTTAAATAATTAATATGTTTAGAAGAAAGTAATTGGAAATAATCAAAATAATTAATAACATTTTTAGCTGAACCAAAACTAGCAGATCCATAATAATAAGTATCTTGACTTTTTCTATATCCTATATTTCCACCTAAAAAGTCTTTTATTAAAATTAACAAATCTTTTTTTTTTTGATCTATTTGAAAATTTAATCTTACTTCAGTTTTATTTTTTCTAGTTATAAGTTTGATTTGGAAACTAGCATCTGCATCAGAAAATCCAGATAACCAATAATTATTTAAATTGACATCGGAATTAAGACTAAAAACTGGAAATGATTTAAAATAAGGATTAGATAATATATTATTATTTATTTGATTTAATTTGTTTTCAGATCTGATTTTACCATTAATTAAATTAAGAATTTTAAGTAAACCAGCACGATTAGAAATAACTAAAATAATAGCTTTTTTATTTTTAACTTTATAAACATTTCCGTATCCTATTTGACCTTTTATAAAATAAGCTAAAGAAGCATCTAATTCATTAAAAACAATAACCAATTGAAATACTTTAGAAAAATGACCATCTCCATCTATTAATCCAGCTAAATAATAACTAAAATCGGAATCATTTATTGGTTTAAAATGTTTAGGTACATGAATAGATATTTTTTTTATATTTACAGATTCTGTAGATTTGTAGCGTAAAGTCTCTGAGGTTCTTTTATTAATTAAATTATTAGTTAATTCATTACTAATTTTAATAAAATTACCTGCGGATCGACTTCTTTGTTTTAACTTTTTTACTATGACTTTAAAATAGTGGGAGTATTTAAAACTTACTAAAGTTATTCCTGCAAATAGCCACATTAAGAAGCTTATATTTATAAAATGAACCTCTGGATGCTTTTCAGTATAAAAACTGATGGACTATATCATTATCACTTAAATAATTAAGAAAGATTAGGTTTATTCCATTTTAGATTAAATTTATTCCAAGTCTTATTTAAAATTGTACCTTCTAAAGCTTTATATGCCTCTAAACTAATAAGTCGATAATATTCTTTAACTAAAAATAAACGATTACGTTTAATAGATTGAACAGGGCAAATATGAGTATATTCAACAAAAGAATTAATTAAATCTTGTGACTGTATACTCCACTTGTAATAACCATTATGTGATTTATCAAAGTAAATTTCACCTCCAAAATAATTTTTAAAATGAATAACATCTACTAATAATTTATTAGTAACATTTAAAGTTAATTGTGGATAATTATATTTACCTTTAAAATAATAATTTATTGTTCCATCCGCATCAAAAAATCCTGAAAACCAACCATGTTTTTTATGTAAAGTATCCGAATTTAAAAGTTGAATATTAAGTGCAGCACAAACATGACTTAGTTGAATAAATCTACCTGAATGTCGAATATAACCATTAATTCTGTTTATTAAATTTATCATACCAGTACGATTATGTAATCGCCAACGAAGAGTTTTAACACCAGAACGAATTTTTATAGATCCTCCTAATTTATTCTGAATTATACGTAAAATTCTTTCATCAGCTAAAGATACAGTTATTTCACAACTAGTATAACCTAATTTACTTAATAATAAACATCCATCTCCATCGATTAGACCTGCTAACCATTGATTGAAACGGATTTCCTTTTTATCTAAGGATATTACGCGTGTAGTCTCTGAGGTTCCTACTAAGTAAGAAGAATATCTTCTACTTTTGGTTACCGGCTGATTCCTAATATATAATTCCGTTACTTTAACTAAAATGGCTAATACAATGATTAGACTTATAATATTAGTGCCCAGATACATTAAAAGGTTCCAGCATACAGCGCAATTCAATTTTAAGATCTCTCCTAAACAGGGCCATCCTTGACCAAAAAACCCATTCTTTCAAACTTAACTTAAATTTTAATCTCTTTCTACAACTCTTTATATTTTACTAATTTAGAGTTGGACCCATTCCGTTGTAAGGAAGGGCAATTAAGTTCATGTACTATTTCAGCTATAGCTGTCCTCTAACTTGGTCAAATTTAGTTTTAGCATAGCTTCGTTAATAGCCTTGTGTTCAAATTAATAAAATATTAATTATGAAGAAAGAATCGACTGTACATTAAGCATCATTTCAGACACCCACCAGTGACCCAGTCTGTAGCGATCTCTTAGACGACCGACGGTCTTTAGTTGAGAAAACTGTTAACCGTAAATTACACTAGCATAGCCTAACAAAAATTTAAAATTTGACGTTATTTAGCCCTGTCAGGCCAAACCTATCCTTCCACTTCTCTTAAATTAATATATACTAATTTTATTAAGAGAACCCATAAGGTATTTTTTTCTAAGAATTGCATAGTGGTTTTTTAAGATAGGGACTAGAACAATGGTATGCTGAAATAATAAAAAGAATTTCTATTGCATTTGCTTTATTTTTCCCTATTTCTATTCCATTATTATTCAATAAAAGGTAATATATCCATCTTCTATTAAAAGCTGAAAGCAATCTATGAAGATGAAAAAGGGGTATAGATGAAGAGGTCTTTTGTTAAAGTTAAATTTATTTACACATCTGCCTCTTTAGCTTCATAGCTTTTGCTAAACCATTCTCTGTTTTCCCATTCACAAATAATTACGATTTGTTAATACATTTAGCCAATTTAACCATTTCTAATCTAGAATCACTATTCAAATGATCTCCATTTATTAATTGAATTCGAAGTTGTTTCCATAAATAATAACTTTCTTTTTTTTTAGAATATAAAACATGTGTATCAAAGTAAGGAAGAATATGAGAAGTATTTTTAACTCCATTTACTATGAATTCCCAATTATCTTTTGCAGATTGAGGACTAACTGTCCCTAAACCAAAAATATAAGAAATATGTAGTAATACGCTTTTATTTACTTCCCATTTCTGACAAATCAAAAATCTTAAACGATAACCTATACTATTAGATAGTAAAGATAGACTAAAACATCCTTCAGCATCAGTAAATCCAGCAAGCCAATGATCTTGTAAATTTGGAAGTAATGTATCTAGTATAGGATTAATTATTTCTAATTTCATTCGTAAAGCTAAATCATTATATACTGAAAGAAAAGTTAAAAATCTCGAATATCTAGTAAAAAATACCATATTACCATTAAAAATAAGACATATTAAAAAAATATGTGCCCTATCTTGAACTATAAACCGATGTGTTTTATTAGATTTAGATTGTTGAATAACTTTACCAAATCCTAGATTATTCATAATATAATAAAGAATTTGTACATCTACACTACTTTGAGTAATTACAAATTGTAAATTTCTTTTGTTCGTTACTATAAAGGAAGCCTCTCCTTCTGTAAAACCTATAAACCATTCTAAAAAAGATTGTGATGGTTTTGATCGATTAGAATAAAGTTTTGAATACATTTCATAAAATGAAGAAAAATTAAATGAACGATTACTAGAACTAAGTGATAAAAATGGTATAACTGAGAGACTTAATTCGCAAATATTGTTTGTTAAGAAAAGATGTTGATAAAGTACTGGGTCACCACCTCCAGCAGGGTCATAGAAACTAGTATTAAAATTTCTATCTGTTAATAACATAGTAATTGCTATTTGTATTGTCTCACTTTCTTAAAGAACATGATAATAATATAAATTATCTCAAGAATTAATAAAAATTTAATTCAAGGTGAGAACTCTAATATTCACATATTAGATTGGACTATATCTTATTTTTCTAATTTGTAAAAATTCTGTAAATGATCCCAAATAAAAATAGTTCTATTATTATTCATATTTAATTTAATATAATTTAGTTTTTCTATACCTATTTTATTTTTATGTTCACCATTTTTAAATAAATTTAAAACTTTTAACCAATCTATACAATCTAAATATTTACTTCCAAATAGAGGATAAACGGTTAAATATTTTTCTAATTCAATATTACCTAAAATATTAGTTGTTCTAATTCTATATTGAGGATGAAGTGTATTCATTCTAATAGATTTTACAGAAGTAATTAAAAGTTTAGCAATTTCCTCAAGAAAAATTAAATTATTTTTACCTCTATGATCATTTTGTCTTTGAGATAATTCAAATTTACATTCTACCTTAGCCTTAGTATTACCTATTTTTATTGTATTTCTGACATTAAATTGACCTTCAGCTTCTATAAATCCAGATAGCCAACTATTATCTAATAAAGAATTATTATTTAAAGATTTTTTAATAATATTAAGTTTAATATATTTATTATTTAACCAATCAATTAAATTCCAAAAAGAATGTATTTTAGGTGTTCTTAATTTACCATTTATTAAATTAACTATTAAGATCATTCCTTCTAAATTATTTATAGTTAAAACATAAGCATTTACACCTTTTTTTCGACTTAATGAACCGTGACCCAAGTTTTGTTGAATTAATAAAGCTAAAGGTAGATCTTTTAAATTAAAGGCTAATTGTATTGAAGGATAATTAAGTTTACCTTTATTTGATCTTTCAGTTTTAGGTACTATTATTGTTCCATCACCTTCTATTAATCCAGCTAAATAATTACTAAAATTAGATTTATTTTTACTAAAATTAATACAGGGTAAAGAACTTATTTGGAAAGAAGAATTTAAACAAAAGAAAGATTCCGGCGTATAGTCTCTGAAGATCCTTAATAAATTCAAATCTATTAAGTTTCCTGCTGATTGTGTTAACTTGAAATTTAACAGTTCCCAGCAAATGGCCGAATTTAAAGCCGGCGCAATATAAAAATAAGTCTCACCGGCAAGAACAGGTAAAGATAATAATAATAATATAGCAGTAACAAAAATAGCCCAAACAAATAAAGGCAATTTATGTAAACTCATACCATTAGTTCTCATATTTAACACCGTAGTTATAAAATTTATTGCTCCCAATAAAGATGAAACCCCGGCTAAGTGTAAACTGAAAATAGCTAAATCTACACTACCACCTGAATGAGATTGAATACTTGATAAAGGTGGATAACATTTTTTATTTTTGTTGGTAATCTCATAATCAAAAAATTAAATAAATAAATTATTAAAAATTATTGTATACTATCATTACACGCTCTAATTCTCACTAGAGATCGGACTATTCCTTCATCTTATTTTTTTGTTATTAAATTTTCATATCAATCAAATTATACTTAACTTGTTTCATAATTCTAATTTGATTACGGATTTTATTTAAAGATATAAAATTTCCTTTATCTTTAACATAAGATCTAGCCCAAATTCGATATTCCACTGATTTCATTCCTTTCATAGTATTATTATAGTATTGAATAATATTTTCAATAGCACGTGAATTAGTTGTTACAATGGTAAAATAACCTGCATTTTTAAATTGAACCTTAGTACTAATATGTAAAATATGTTTAATACCTATTAATACAATTTTATCCAATTTCTGAGTTATTTCAAAAGCATGAACTATTCTATTTTTTGATTTATTAACTAAATAAAAACTACCTTCAGCTTCTGTAAATCCCACTAACCATGATTTACTTATAATTTTTGAAGCATTTTCATAATTAGAAACTATATTATTTATAATCGACCATGCTGGAGAAATATAATCTAGAGGTGGATTTGTTTTAATCAAATTGAATATAAGAATATCTTTTTCCGGTTTAGTTAAAGATTTGTCAGATAAAATAGCATGAGCTTTTTTAAATTTAATATAATAAAAATATTTACTTGTTAGAAGAGGATATTTATCAAAAATGGGGAAAATAATTAATTCTAATACAGATCTATCTCGAATTCTAAATTGAGCTAAATTATTATTTTTTTCTACAATAATGTTACCTACTCCTAATTGTTTTTTAATAAAATGTAAAACTCGTAAATTATAATTACTTTGTCCTATTTGAAATATTAAAGACCAATTATTATTTTGACGATCAATAGAAAAAGTACCTTCAGCATCAGTAAATCCAACTAACCATTGATAAAAAATATCTTTATTTTCTGAAAGTGAATTTTTATTTATATTTAACATTGAAAATTTAGAAATAAGATACCTTACATTAAGTCTCTGATGAATAATAAAATATTGTGTTATTATTTTATTCAGGCGAATAATCTTCAAGTCAATAACTTTTTTTCTTACATTTAAATCAAATGATAAGCAATTATTTACTTTTATTAATAGAAGAATGTCTTCGCATCGAGTAAGGTTTAATAAAACTATATCACTATAGTATGACAGCTTATCCAAATTTACTAATTCTATAAAAATTAATAGTAAAGAAACCAAAACTGTCCATCCTGTACCTGCACCGTTTTCTACTAATGAACTAACAAGTAATAAAATTAATGAAGGAGGTAATAACCAGAAAGATATATTATTTAATCTTGGGAAAGCCATCAATTATATTATCATTAAAAATTTAACTTTAATTTCTTACTATTACTAGTAAGTTTAGACTATGTCATCAATAAATTTATTATTATTTATTGTTGGGTTTTCTTGGAAAAATTATTGTTAACACTACTCATTTTCTAGTCGTTGAACGTTTCTAATTTTATATAAGATAAACTTATTTTATACAATATGTTAAATTAGACTTCGCTGCAAATTATCTTAAATTAGTTAAGAGATTCTTGCAATTTACCCAATTTTATCTTTATAAGGTTATTATAAAGTGGACTTATATTTTAGTTCAAATATTCTAAATGATCCCAATTAAAAATTTTACGTTTTTTATTCATATTATTTTTAATTTCCTTAATAGTTAATTTTCCTGATTCAGTTAAATGTGTTTTATTTAGCATATTATTATAGACTATTAACCAATCATTATAATCATTACGTTTAGCTGTTAATAAAGGATATTCATTTAAATAATTAATTAAATATTGTAATTTTGATAAACTTGTAACTTCTATAATCCAATATTCTCTATTTTGATGTATTGATGTATTTAAATCATTTGTTATGTTAAAAAATTTCAATATCATTTCCATTATTGGTCTATAAGACATATTATTTAAATGTTTTCGTTGTTCAAGAGCAATACGAACTTCTATTCTTCCTTTACGTGTAATTTTAGAAGTTATAGTATTAATAATTTTTTCAGTATAACGAATTTTAAATCCTCCATCAGCATCAAAAAATCCTGAAAACCAACCATCTTTAGATAAATCTTCAGTATTAATATTATAAATTGGTATATTATAATCAAATTCATTATTTAACCAATTGATTAAATTATTAAACTTCACAATTTTAGGCGTTCTAAGATAACCATTTATAAGTTTTATAAAATTTAATAATTCAGAATGTCTTCCTATTGTTCATACTATAGCATTTTCTTTAGTTTTGAATCGTAAACAACCTCCAAATAATTCTTGTAATTTACATAATAAAGGATAATCTTTATTTGGAAAAGTTATAGCTATATAAGGATAAAATTTTCCTAGTTTAAATTTTGATAATTCTGGTAAATATAAATGTCCCTCACCTTCGAATAGACCAGCTAAATATGAACCTATTTTTAATTTAGAAGAATCTGTATTAAATTTATTTATATCACTAATAAAATTTTGTTTATTTTCATAATTTATATTATTATTAGAATTATTTAGAAAAGTTGAATAAAATATTTTATTTAAATCCGGAGCTCCACATTGTACTGGTAATAAATAGTTCAATTTATTTTTAAAAACATACTCTTTCGAAATATGATTGGACTATATCTTCAGGTTAATAACATAACCGCGTTACGTATAGTCTCTGAGGATCCTACAATAATAAAATATAAAATATATTTTTTAATTATTTTGGTTTCCTGCGGATTGTCCATTATCTTTATTTTTTAGTTAATTTTATATATATATAAAAAAAGAATATTTCCTTAATAATTAAGACCACTGTACATTTGCATACTCTATGTAATAGAATCAAGTTTTCAGTAAGTTCTATAAGGTAACTTTAGGAATTTCCCGCAGATAGTAACGTAATAAGGCAGATTTCACAATCAACCACGGCAACTAATTACAAAATAATAAATTATAGAATAAAATTTATAAATTATCTTTCAATATAACAATTAATCAAATGTTTCCAAGAGAAAGTAACACGATTTTTATTAAAATCTTTACGCGTTTGAGTAGCTAAATCTAAATAAACTGATGTTTGACTACTTTTTTTTCTAATTTCAACAATTTTTAACCAATCTAAGTAATCCAAATATTTTGAAGACAGAAGTGGAAATTTATTAAAATAATTAATAGTAATTTCTAAACTATTTTGATTCACAGCCATAAAAATAAAACTTGAAAAAACTTTATCATTAATATTACGACTTCGACTATATAAATTAACACCAAAATAATTAGCTATTTTTGACATAATGAAAAAATAACTTAAATTTTCACCTGTAATTATATCCTTTCTATGATAATTCTGTCTTACCTCAATTCGAAAAAAAGGTTGAACACGAGAAGAATTTTTATTTTTACGTTGATGAATATTTATAGAAAAATTACCATCAGCATCAGTAAACCCTGATAGCCAATTATTATTATCTATTGCTGAATCATCTAAAGGTAAACAATTTATAGGATAAATTAAAGATAAAATATTATTTGTAATAGGTAATTTACTATTTTTATTTTTAATTATATAATTATTATACCAATTAATAGCTCGATGTAACACTTCATTCTTAGGTGTTCGCATATATCCATTTATAATACAAATTAATTTAAAGACTCCTACTAAATCATTAATTTGCCAAAGAACATAACCTCTATTAGGTTTTATATAAACTTTACCACATTGTGTTAAATCACAAAGATATTTAGCTAAAGGTAAATCTGCACTTTTAAAAACAATAATTATCATAGGTCTATATTTTTTAACTGTAGAATTAGACTCATGAACAGCTATTGTTCCATCACCTTCTATTAATCCAGCCAAATAAGGACCTAATTTATTAGGATATAATTGTTTATAATTTAAATTACTAGAATTGGTATTGATATTACTTGAAGATTTTACATTTTCAAATATATTAAATTTTATATCTTCTTGACATTTTGAAAATAAATAAAATAAATATAATTCAAAAATTTTTTTATAAATTAAACTAAATATATAATTTTTGTTACCAAAACCTCCCACAAGACCAGGCATACGATTCATCTAATGTTTCCAAAAGAACTGGACTATATCTTTACCCTTTATCTGTTGTATTTATTAAATAGGAGGGTATTTCGCGTATAGTCTCTTAAGATACTACTAAAGATAGTTTTCCTAATTCTCTAAATTCAACTATTACGTATATGATAAATATCTACTATATGGTTGAAAGTTATTTATTTTAGCATTGCTTGAAATAAAATTATGAGAGTCAAGAAAGAGCATACTCGTTGGTTTCTGCTGATTGCCCAATATTTATATATGTTACTGCTTCTAGCTACCAAAATTAAATATTATACTTCGGAGATTAAGAGCTAGTTTATAAATCTTAAGGGGTTTCCAGCTAATAGCGAAAATAAAGTTACAAGTTATCCCCATAACCCGGCTATGCCAATTTACACAATTAACGTAAAAATTTATGGTAACAGAAGTTATAGTTATTTGCTTATATCAAAATAAGAAAGTTTTCATTAACTTCGAAAATAAGTTTTAGTAGACTTACCTTGTAAATATAATCGAAATGTAGCACGATCTGTTTTAAGAGATACTGCACAAGCATTAAAAGACGAATACTTACCTGAAAGTTTAGGATTTATCACATTTTCTGCTAATACTTAATTACTTCTATCTTGGAAAGAACGATACCTATTAGCTCTTTCTTGTAAAAAAAGCAATTACAAATCAATTACTATAATTAAAGCATTGACACTACAATTAGTAATAGCTATTAATGAAAAAATGATTCAATTTTAAAAAAGTTAGCAATTGTAAATCTTAATGTACTTGTGTGGCTCATTACTACTATTTTTAGGTTTATTGCTATGTAAATCCTCGTTACTAATTTGTCTACTTTAAAGACTTATTACTGATGTTACCATATTATTGTGTAGAGCTTTAACCATAAAGAAAATCATTATGAACGCATGGGCAGAAATTATTACATTGAATAGTTGGTGATCTCCCTGTAAGAATTGTACTCCTGGTGCAGCTAATTCTAATCTAATAAGAACAGAAAAAGCTGTTCCAATCATACCAGCAAAAACAGAGAAAATTAAATAGAGGGTTCCTATTTCTTTAGCATTAGTAGAAAACAACCAATTCAA